TTATCCGCCTATTGAAATAGATTCAACAGCAGCTAGATCCAGAGGAAAGTTGTGAGCATTACGTTCGTGCATAACTTCCATACCTAGGTTAGCACGATTAATGATATCGGCCCAAGTGTTAATTACACGACCTTGACTGTCAACTACAGATTGGTTGAAATTGAATCCATTTAGGTTGAAAGCCATAGTGCTTATGCCTAGAGCGGTAAACCAGATACCTGCTACAGGCCAAGCAGCTAAGAAGAAATGTAAAGAACGGGAGTTGTTGAAACTAGCATACTGGAAGATCAATCGGCCGAAATAACCGTGAGCAGCCACAATATTGTAGGTTTCTTCCTCCTGACCAAATTTGTAACCTGCATTTGCGGACTGATTTTCAGTAGTTTCCCTGATCAAACTGGAAGTTACCAAAGAACCATGCATAGCACTGAATAGAGAGCCGCCGAATACACCAGCTACACCTAACATGTGGAATGGATGCATAAGGATATTGTGCTCAGCCTGAAATACAATCATGAAATTGAAAGTACCAGAGATTCCTAGAGGCATACCGTCAGAGAAGCTTCCTTGACCGATAGGGTAGATCAAGAAAACAGCAGTAGCAGCTGCAACAGGAGCTGAGTATGCAACAGCAATCCAAGGACGCATACCTAGACGGAAGCTAAGCTCCCACTCACGACCCATATAGCAAGCTACACCAAGTAGGAAGTGTAGAACGATTAGCTCGTAAGGACCCCCGTTGTATAGCCATTCATCGACGGAAGCTGCTTCCCAGATGGGATAGAAGTGCAAACCGATGGCTGCAGAGGTAGGAATAATGGCACCAGAGATAATATTGTTTCCATAAAGAAGAGAACCGGAAACGGGCTCACGAATACCATCAATATCTACCGGAGGAGCTGCGATGAAAGCAATAATGAATACAGAGGTTGCGGTCAATAGGGTAGGGATCATCAAGACGCCGAACCATCCAATGTAAAGACGGTTTTCGGTGCTAGTGATCCAGTCGCAGAAGCGACCCCATAAATTTGCGCTTTCGCGTCTTTCTATAATTGCGGTCATGGTAAGAACTTCGTTTATAAAATCATCAGAGGCTCCCAAGCATAAGGCTTGTTATTTGACAGTATAATATGATCCATGTATCAATGTCAACCAATATTTGGTATGGGATTTCAATATATATCCCGTTGGGATATATACTGATCTATCTATATTGATAGTATAGAGATGTATTTTATATAGACTATATATTTTTTGCATATATTCCACACTCTATAGATCTATCTGTAGTTAGCTACTACATGAAATTATTGATTTCTGGTTCCAGGGAGATCCGTTGTGTTGTAATGAGAACGGATAGGATTTAATCAGTGAAGATCAAATTTTTTTTGTTCGCTACAACGAACGAAGTGCAATGCGATTCTGGAACCGAATTCTGAATCAATTGATATGAGTGGTATATTAATTAATTCTTCATCACCTTTCCAGAGAACCTGCGATAGTTCGTTTCCTGTGAATAGGAACGAATGAATATGAAAAGGAACTTTATTGGATCCAGAACCGGAACAAGTGGACAGAGGTACCTATCGCAATTGGATCAATTTGATCCGGGTTGCCCGGGACTCGAACCCGGAGCTCGTCGGATGGAGTGGATTATCTGCTCCTTCAGTATCAGTAAGGAGCGAGAAATCTCTCCCCAAACCGTGCTTGCAATTCTCATCGCACACGGCTTTCCCCATGTAATTTATTTATTTATTCCCTAATCATTTTAGTTCTCGGATGGAAAAAGAAAAATGATTCTGAATCGAGGCAATGACTCAAAGAGCATTTCATTGGTAAAATAAGTTTTCTATTTTAAGATTTAAGATCCTGTATCTTTTGCCAGGAATTGGCTAGGGGATTTATCTGGGGAATATCTGAATGCCAAATTCGTTCTCTCTGTGAACGGGCCGCTGCTTTCGATGAAAAAGCCGGAAAATAAAATTCTCGCTCTTTTGAAAAATATTTTTTGAAGAGTTCTGGACCTAATTCCTTCCGAACTACACGTATCGTACTTTTATGTTTACAGGCTAAAGTTTTAGCACATGATAGTGAAAGTATATACTTTATACGATATAAACCATCTCGATCAAGGGATCCACTGTAGTAATGAAAAATATTTTTCCAAATTCGATCGAATCGATCGAGGATATCATCATCTGTTAGACTAGTCCAATACAATTTACTAATTGGCCGCCCTGATATGTCACATAATTTTTCTCTAGCCAATAATCCAATTATTGGTACAATCGGAACTATTGGATCAAATTCATCGGTAATAAGATCGGTAATGAATAACTCATCTAGCATTTTGGTCCTGACCAGAAGAGGTTTCATCCGAACCCTCAGAAAATAACCTAAGGAAGAAGAACAATTCTTGGATAATTGATGAGAACATACCCTATATGGTTCGGACCAAAGATGGAAATAAAATTGCCGAAAAATTGGAAGATGATATCTACATTTTTTCACTAGGAGATGAGTACCCTTTATAGCTATAATAGATCTTTCTGCATATCTAACATAGTGAATTCTAGGATCCTTCAACGACCAGATACTTTTCAGTGAATTTCGACGATAATTTCTGATAATATGTTTGATCTTTCGATCAAAATGAGTTTGATCAGGGAAAGATCCATGAGACAACGATCGTGGATGAAAGGATCGTTTAAGAAGGGGAACTAGAATGGATTCACATCCATAGACATAATGATTCCACAGGAACAGCAAGAATCTTGTATTTACTCTCGGGTCGATAATAATTGATTTTTGTAAATTATCTGGACTATTTCGATATTTATAGAGAACAGATCGTAATGGGTGCAAGGAGGGAGCATCTCGGATCCAGCGACGAAAGGTTCGAACCAAAATTTCCGGATGAATAGAATAGGGTATTCGTGTATCTAATATATAATTAGAATGCGGGAATTTATCTTCCAAGAAGGGAAATATTGAATGGATCGATCGGAAACTCTTCCATTCATTCATCCCTTCCACAGAATATTTCGACCGTATAGAGAACGGAACTTCCAGGACCAATGTAAGTCCTTCTAGTACCGATTCATAATAGAAACTCTTGTTGCGATCAACTAATGGATTTGGATCGCAATTCAAAAAGAAAACAATTGAATTATTCTGTTGACGTATTTGACCAATCAAACGTTTTACAGTTAGGAAACTGAATTGATCATTGGAACTTAAATGTTCCATCGATTCAGAGGAACTTGATCCATCCAAATAATGATCATGATAAATTGCGTAAAGATCTTCCTGGAAAAAGAGTGGATATAAAAAGCATTGTTGCCAAGAGCTATCTTCCTTCCCGTATCTATGGAACTCATCCATTTTCAAACCTCAGCTATGTCCCTCGTTCATGAGAATAACCTCTTAATTTCTGAGATAATACATGGTGCGATCTAGTCGGGACAAGATAGGAAAAAAATATATATATCCGGATATTAAGATTCTATATTAAATTCAACAGATTTACTACCCAAGGATCTCATTCGTCATGAGGAAGAACGAAAATCTTTTATCCTGGCGACCGATCGCTCTCCTGACTCATGGGATAAATCAACCTGGTCAGTACACTATTTATCTTACACATTTGTATCGAGTACTTAGGACTCATTGTGAGTGTATAAATCCCTGATCTACTCAGGGAAAACCTCCCGATATCGGGTACTAAAATGCTCTTAACTTCTGATCAGTAAAGGGAATTCCTCGCTCGTTTAATTGGAACGAGGAACAGAAGCTCGTTCCTCTGGGTTTACCTATGATTCAAGTCATATAACTTTCTCCATTGACTCATTCGACTTAATCGTGAATTGATTCGATCCTATTCACAATTATCACATTTGATCCGAAAGGATGAGCATATTATAAATCATCTAAATATATAATAGACATTTCCCACCTATTTGATTCCTTGAATAAGATCCGGTCCTGATCGAATACAATCAGGTATCCTAAAAATAATATAAGGTATCATAAAGATCATATGTTGGAACGACATGCTATTTTTTCCGTTCATTATACTTCGAGGATCAGTCGTAGTCTTCCGAACTTTACCGATGGTATCGACGAGTTTTCTACTTCATTCAAATGTGTGAAAGACCTTAGTCGCACTTAAAAGCCGAGTACTCTACCATTGAGTTAGCAACCCATATTGCGAATAGATATTGAGGATATATATACGATCGAAGTGGAATGTGAGGTTACTCAATATGAACCGGTAAATAGAATCTTACCAATCATTGTTGTTAAATGACGAACGGGATCAAAAACCTATGTGAATGACCAAATAATGAACTCGTCAGTTCATATATGGATATGAATAGTTTCTTTCGATCCGCTATTCCAGAATAAAGTAATCTAGGTTATGAATAAATGATCCGTCGACAGAATAATCATGATTGGATAGAATCACTGATCAATGATGAACCTAAGATATCTATCTCTATTGTGAATGGACGAATTATATCGACACAATACACTATTGTCAATCCAGAATAAGAGATAAATTCATTGTTGGATTGGCAACTGTATTGGGATGAGATGTTAGACGCATCGAGAGAAAATTCTAGGCTTATTTGTAACAGCCTTGGTGGAACGATTAGGGCATTTGATCCGAATATGAAATGTTGGATGTCATTATCCACATCCATCCACCAAACCAATTATGTAAAGTCGCACGTTGCTTTCTACCACGTCGTTTCAGACGATGTTTTTAAGATCCCTCCCTGCTGATCTCGAATCATGATCGAGACGTGATTATGAATAGTCATTAACTCCATTGATATTATAGGAATAGATATCGAATTGGATTCACTTTTTTTGTATAGAATAAGCTCAATGTAATAAATGAATTTATATTGATTAGGTACTTAATGCTTCTTTAGCTGCGTGCATTACCTCGACAGTAATGTTCAAAATGCCCTTTCGTCGTGCGAATTTTTCTGTATTTCTCTTTACTTCGTCCCTGACAAAACGAGGGATTCTATTCAATTCTAGTTGACTTTCAGGATCCCAAATTAGACTCATATCCGTGGATAATGATTTTGTCATTATTTCCTTCGTATCATGACCACAAAAAATTTCTAGAAGATGATCTTCCATACCCAGAGCAAATGAGTTATAAACTGGATCAGCTATTTGATTAGTACCTTCGTAACCCAAGAAGGGTCGATATCCCAAGGAAAAATTTTGGATATGAGCTGGTGCGGAAATAACTCCACAGGGAATCTCAAGACGTTTACCGATATGACGTTCCATTTGAGTACCAAATATTGCAGAGGGCTCTACGCGAGCGATAATATCTCCTACTTCAGCATGATCATCTGTGATGATTATCTCATCAGAAAAATCTTGAATTTGCTCTTTAAACCATTCTGCATCATGTTTACAATAAGTACCTGTACAACTCACACGAATTCCCATCTCTCTAGCAAGTATCTTAGTGATTGAAGCAGCATGAGTTGCATCACCAAAAACGACTGTTTCTTTCCCCGTAAAATTCTGACAATCAATAGATCTTGAGAACCAAGCAGCTTGGGAAACGAATCGAGTTTGTCCATCGATATAGGATTCGTAATCAACTCTTTTGCTTGATAAAATAGGAGCCGCCAAGGTATCAACATATTTCTTTATCTGTCGGATGCACTCAGCCATATCTACAGCTCCCATAGGAGTTGTAGATACATAAGGCATTCCAAATTCTTTATTCAAATACATCGCTGTCATTAAGCCCACTTCACGATAAGGAATTAAATTGAACCAAGCTTTTGGTAAATTTTTCAGATCCTCTACAGATCCCCCTTCAGGAATTATTTGATTAATTCTGATGTCCAGATCTTTTAATAAACGTCTCAACTCACGACAATCGTGTCGATTATGAAAGCCTAGAGTAAGAATCCCAATTATATTTACAGAAGGTGCATCTGTTACAAATTGATCCAAATTTTCTTGTCTATGGGATTTATCCAAATAATATTGAACCACCTGTTCCAAAGTTCTATCCGCTGCCTGAATTTCATTCACTTGATAATGATCAACATCCGCAAAAATGACGTTGCAATCAGAGATTATGGATGCTCTATCCACAAAGTTTTTTAAATCCTCTTGCAAGATACTAGAGGTACATGTAGGTGTCAATATGATCAAATCGGGACCTTCCTCCTTATCTTTTCGAATAATATTATCGACAACTCTTTTTCGAGATCCACGTGCTAGTACGTGACGATCTACTATACTAGCAGTTGCAGGAGTAAAATTTCTTTCCCGTTCTAACATAGAGCGCATTACATTAAAATAATCATCTCCTAGAGGAGCATGCATAATGGCATGTACATTTTTGAATGAACTAGCTACTCGTAGAGTTCCAATATGAGCAGGACCAGCATACATCCAATGGGCTAATTTCATAAATTGAACCTTATCTCGAATTGATCCGTATTCCCATCTTGCACCACAGAGATATCCCTTTAATTCCATTGGATCTACCTTTTACGAAAGAAGAAAGAGAAGAGGGAGGGAAGGTAAAACAGGAACCAATGAAATAAGTCTGGGATGGAAGGATTCGAACCTCCGAATAACAGGACCAAAACCTGCTGCCTTACCGCTTGGCCACACCCCATTCCCATCCTATTTCCCTATTCATATGCTAATGAATACTTATAAAAAACTTTTTGTCAACCCATTAGGATCCAAGATTCATTAGATCAGATCCCAATTGGTCCGGAAAATTTTGTGGATATATTGACAAAAAAGGTTCTTTATGGAATTGGACATAATAGGAGAAACAGAAAAAGGGACAAGAATATCCATTCATTGATCAATCTCTATTAGATTGGGTAAAATATTGTATGTATGAAAAAATCATCCCTTCCAACCCCAAGTCTGGTCAAACTTGCCGAAGAGCTTCGATCGATTCGATCAATCAAAGACTTTTCTGGCTTTACCCCCCCCCCTCATTTTGATTGGAGAAAAAAATGCTAGTTATACTCAATATTTGTATAGATGATGCCTTTATTCATTTAAATAATCCCTTTTTTGGAAAATTACCTGAGGCTTATGCAATTTCCGATCCAATTGTCGATGTAATGCCAATTATTCCCGTTCTCTCTTTTCTCTTAGCCTTTGTTTGGCAAGCTGCTGTAAGTTTTCGATAAAAAGTATCCCTTTTTTTCCTTTTTCAAGTTTTTGGATCGCTGTCATTCATCCAATTTCTGTATCACCCTTTCCATTTTTTGTGGCAGAAGTTCTATCCTTGCTCCACCCAACGATACCAGATCCAGATACCTTATCTGCTCCCGGCTAAAAACTTTTCAACTCACCTTTGTAAATTCCTTCTGATCCCATCGCTCACTCCGGATCGAGCTATTTGGTCACGTAGTGATACGAATCATATATTTTCATAAAGATTCGATAAATATCTGGTTGATCCAAAAAAGAAGAAGGGAAGAAAGAACATTTGGAAAACAAAGGGATAAATTATCTCCTTCTTTTTTTGATTTATTTTCACACGTGATTCGGAGAAATCATTTTGTGATCTGTATTAATCATACTATTGCTTGGTATTCAAGTATCCATATATGGTACAAAGATTGATAATCTATTCTGTTGTACTTATAATAAGGATCCCGGAGATTACGTAATGCTTACTCTTAAGCTGTTCGTTTACACAGTAGTGATATTTTTCATTTCTCTTTTTATCTTTGGATTTCTATCAAACGATCCAGGACGTAATCCCGGACGTAAAGAATAGTGGAAAAAGTATCTAGCTTTTCCGTTCCGTAGAAAGATCCGAAGTTATCCGTTTTCAGGATCAATAGTGACCGAACGGAGAGAGAGGGATTCGAACCCTCGGTACGGATAATCCGTACTACGGATTAGCAATCCGCCGCTTTGGTCCGCTCAGCCATCTCTCCAAAATGGAATGTAACAAAATGAATGGTGGAGTGAAGATGTATACCATAGCATGTACGGATTGTATCGACAATACAATGAATATAGCAATTATTCAGTTAGATAAAAACCAATCTGGCGAATCGTATTGTTCATTTCGTTAAAAAAGATTCTTTTCTTTTATTGGCCTGGCCACACCGGCCAGGCCAAACCAAGAAAAGTCAGGAATCAATAATACAGCGCTCTACCTAATCTGAGCGCTAAAATCATTGTTATAAAAGCAAGAAAAAAGGCTATCACAAATTGAGCTATCATCTCTTCATTCCCTCTCCAATCATTTTGAATAAATGAGTTACACGGAACGGATTAGTCCATTTATTTCTCTCCAGTATCCAATTTGATTATCTAGATATTGAAATACATCAATGGGCTCTCTTTTATGTATTATTGGAAAGATATCAGTTGCTCAAGGCTATTGTAAAGATATTAGTTGCTCAAGGCTATAGTTTCCTAATCGAAACTACACAGATGGGGAAGGAGAAGAGAAAATAGAAGTGTGAAAAGTGATTGATCTTGACAACATTTTATTCATACATCCATCAAGTCGATGGGATCATAGGGGTGAAAGAAAACGAAATGAATCTAGAGGTTATTGCACAGCTCACTGTTCTGACTCTGACGGTTGTATCGGGTCCATTAGTAATTGTTTTATCAGCAGTTCGCAAAGGTAATTTATAATTACAATGAGCCATCTCCGGGAATGAAATACTATTTACCCAAGTATTGAATCTCCGGGGATGGAGATTCATGTAATGATGAAAACGAGGTAATGATTGATAGAAACTTTCAATGGAGGTTGATAACTCCTCGTCTTCCTATTGGTTGGACAAAAGATCGATCCGTATATTACAATTGGATCGTGGCGGGTATAGTTTAGTGGTAAAAGTGTGATTCGTTACATTATCAACTTGAATAGTTGAAGGATCTTTTACATGGATCTCTGATCCATCTAAAGCTCTATTTCTAGATAGGTTAAAAACCTCCCCTATGAATACCTTCCTAACCACGATGGAAGAGTTCATGTGTGACACAACTTAATATACTTTACGTTTCCATATTAGAGTATAGTGCTTCACTTCTTTCCATTAAAACAAATGCCCGTTGGTGTTCCAAAAGTGCCTTTCCGAGCCCCTGGAGATGAAGATGCAAATTGGGTTGACTTATACAACCGACTTTATCGAGAGAGATTACTTTTTTTGGCTCAGGATATAAATCACGAGATTGCAAATCAACTCATGGGTCTCATGGTATATTTGAGTGCAGAAGATGCAAATAAAGATATTTTCTCATTTATTAACTGTCCCGGTGGATCAGTAATACCGGGAGTAGGTCTTTTTGATGTTATGCAAATAATAGTACCAGATGTACATACAATATGTATGGGGGTAGCCGCTTCGATGGGATCTTTCATCCTAATCGGGGGAGAAATTACTAAACGTATAGCATTACCTCACGCTAGGGTTATGATCCACCAACCTGCTAGTTCCTATTATGACGGACCGGCCGCAGATTTTCATAAGGAATCGCAACACGTAACGATGCTTCGTGATTACATAACAAAATGTTATATAGAAAGAACAAGCAACCCTGGAGAGGTCATTCAACGGGACCTGAACAGAGATGTTTTTATGTCAGCAACAGAAGCTCGAGCTTATGGCATTGTTGATGCCGTAGCGGAAGGTTGATCTCGTAGCGGAAGATCCTCTTTTTTTTTTTTTTCATTTCTTTTAAAATGAACTGTAATTTGATCTCTATGTTCCCTAAAAAAAAAAAAAGGGGGAAAGTGATTCATTTCATAATAACCCGATATGGTTAGGATCAATCTGAACCAATCAATTCCGCATACAATCCGGCCAGAATGCCCACTATTCAACAACTTATTAGAAATGCAAGACAGCCAATAGAGAATAGAAAAAAATCTCCTGCTCTTCGAGGATGTCCTCAGCGTAGAGGAGTATGTGCTAGGGTGTATGTGCGACTCGTTTGGATCAAAAGCTGACTCAAACAGACTGGGAAATTATTACAACGGAATAACATAATAATTTTCCCGCTGTAACCAAGTACAGATCCATCATCTAACCTTACCGGGGATGAAATTTATGGTTTCCATTGGTGCAAATCCAATCACCTTTATGCGGGATGAAAAGCAATTCCTCATTGGTAGCGAATGGTCATCAATCCATTGAGCGGGGAAATCATGCAAATTTTAGAAGCATAAAGTTTATGCTCATATTGCTGCGAGAACGGAACAACAGGGTCAGCTATCTGGCCAACCCCAGAATTACATGTCGTTACTGTATGAATAGATCTTGTAATGAAAGTATTTATTACTTGATGATTAAAGAGTAGAGCTGGAGATGGTAAACCGTACAAGTTACCAATAACATACTTATTTCATAGTTCGGAAATGAATAAGAAGCTCCGGCGTATAAAGAGGACCTTACCGTTGGAGAAAGAACCATAGAAACGATGAAACCCATGATTTTTTCTCATTCTCAGTACAAGGTCCCAGTCCTTGCCTACCCAGAAGATGCCTATCTAAAGGGAATTATGGTTGGGAAGGTTGCAGTAGCAAAAGCCATTGGAACTTTTCTTTTCTAAATAAGAAGAATCAGTTTTATTCTCAATGAAAAAAAAAAAATGACTAACCGAGAAAAAGATTAGCGATTCATAAGAGTAAACTTCAATGACCAGAGTGAAACGTGGATATATAGCTCGAAAACGTCGGAAAAAGATTCTTGCATTTGTATCAGGCTCTCGAGGGGCCCATTCGAAACTTTTTCGAACTGCTAACCAACGAAAAGATAGATCCTTAGCTTCCGCCCATCGAGATAGAGGTAAACGCAAGAGAGATCTTCGTCGTTTGTGGATTACTCGGATCAATGCAGCAGCCCGTGCCAATGGAGTCTCTTATAACAGATTCATCCAATATTTGTATAAGAGGCAGTTGCTTCCAAATCGTAAAACACTTGCGCAAATAGCTGTATTAGATAGTAATTGCTTTTCCACCATCTTGAAGAAAGAACTTATCGTGTGATGAAATAGGTTAGATATAAATGAAAGAAATAGATAAAGATGGAATGGATATAACAGATTCTCCCGGAGAATTCCCTCCGGGAAGGTAGAACCATTTCAATATTTTCAATATTGGATTAGAAATAAACAAAATAAAAAGAATGAAATCCAATTATTTTCCAAGAATGAAATCCTGTAAACTTTTTCAACAATAGACTCAAGATCTGCCTCTTTATCGAACAGATATACCAGCTCCGATTTGATTAAGGAGTAGGTTCATTTCCCATTTCTATGGATCAAATTAGTTTTCATTATAAAGAAAAGGTAACAAAGATAGAATACGAGCTCGTTTAATAGCGTTAGTCATCAGACGTTGTTGTTTTGAAGTCAATCTATTAACTCGGCCGGATAATATTTTTCCTTGCTCGCTAATAAATCGACTAATTAGGCTCATATTTTTATAATCGATCCGATCTCCCGATCCAATTGGTGACAAATGTCTACGAATTGGTGTCAAATGTCTATGAAAAGATCGCTTGGGTTTATCCAAATATCGCTTGGGTTTATCCATAGTTTGTTTCATGAACCTTTGGAATACTATTTATTCAAAATCTTTTGAAAATATCGTTCCATTAAAGATCTTGTTGAAATACCATTTCTTTTTATATCTGTGATCTATTCTTATCCCTGGGTAGGAGTAGTAAGTTTAATCTCTTTTTTTTATTTCTCCGTGAATGGTATGCTTGTAACAATAGGGACAAAATTTCTTTAATTCCAATCGAATAGGTGTATTGCGTCGATTTTTCCGAGTCGTATATCTAGAAATTCCCGGGAATTTTTTATAAACACTATCTTGGGTACAACTAGTGCACTCCAAAGTAATTGTTACTCTTACATCTCCGCTCTTGGCCATAAACTTACTCTAGATATTGGGTCTACTTTCCTTTTGATCTGAAAAAGAAAGAGGGAAAAAGGGATAGAAGTTGTTGATAACCGGAGATCCCGCGATGAAAAATTTTTGAGTAAAAAAATTCTTGATCAGGAGTTTTAAGTTGTAATTACAAAATTAAATGTGGAAATAACCTTTGGATATTTATTTCTACTTTGATTCTACCCCCCCCCCCCAAAAAAAAAAAAAAAGCTTGGATCTCTATTTGGGGCTGAATCAACTAATTTGTCCAAGAGGTAGGAAAAGTAGATCTAACACAATTTTTTTTTCCTCGGTTTTAGGGGGAGGAAAAAAATTAAAAAGAGAGAGTCAAAGTCAGAGCATCTGGAAAAAAACGATTGATTTCTATCAATAGACCGGCTAAAGATATGAACCATAAAATAGCTAACACAGGTGCTGTGGAAAGATAGGTCTTTAGATCTTGCATTGTAAATTCTCCTTATCGATCATAATGCGTAAGTTATTAAACCCAATAGTTATGAATCTCTTGTAGGGGAAACTCGGAACTTATGGATATATGTATAATTTTATCCGGGCTGGGTCCTTATTTATAGAACAGGAAAACGATGTTTCATCACCAAACCAAATTTTGCTAATTCATAGTTATATTCTAGATAATAGACCCTACATGCATGTATAAAGTCTTTTCACCCACGAGACCAAAGAGAATTAAAGGTGTTCAAATATTGGAAACAGATTTCAAATTATATAAAATAACATTGTCTAATGATTAGAAGGGATGTAGCGCAGCTTGGTAGCGTGTTTGTTTTGGGTACAAAATGTCGCAGGTTCAAATCCTGTCATCCCTACCTATTCCTTCTTTTCTATGGAAAGAGAGAGGAACGAAAGATCATTTTATATCGATTTGAATCGAACATCAAATAATTGAATCGTATCAGATGCAAAAATGTTTGATACTCGTAGAGTATCAACGAAAGGTATTTTTTATTCCCTTTATCTCCATATTTTTTAAGAAAGCGCTCTTAGTTCAGTTCGGTAGAACGTAGGTCTCCAAAACCTGATGCCGTAGGTTCAAATCCTACAGAGCGTGATTTTGTTCCTAGAGAATGAAACCCTCTAGATTATCGATAATTCCGTTTCAACTGGAACGAGCAATGGATTCTGACCTCCCAGGAAAAGTAGGAGGCCAAGCCAATGAAATGGGATAATATTTCCGGATCAAATATCCAATTGATCACCACGTCGGTATTGTGAATATGCAGTTACGAATAATCCGGCCAAAGTTATAGGAATTAGACCTAAAACAATTCCGGATGGCAAAGCCTCAACCATTTCGATTCAACGGAATAAGTAGGGATAATAGCTATCCTGGATAGTACCCTGAATTTGATATGAATCTCAATGATCATCAATTTATATAGAGAGAATCAACAAAATTGTTCAAATGAAAATAGTGAACTGAGAGGGTTTCCCCTTCCTTCATTTCAAATAAGTTGTATCTTGCTCGAGCTAATGAATAGGATTAGGGTGAAAATTATAGAAGCCAATAAGAAACCAAAATAACTAATTATAGTAGACGTGGAAGGACTGAATGAAATATGGTTTATACATATCTTCATGAGACAATTACCTAAATTTTTCTTTTCATAACCTTGAAATCAGAATACAAAAGATCAATTGTCCCAATTTGTACCAATTCAGAATCTTATATCTACTATAAGATATGTATGAACGAACATGGATGAGAGGAAATCTATGGTGGAATTATCTTCATTATCCTAGAAATCCCCACATTGATCGAGTAATTCATGAATAGCAATCGCGAACCCCTTCACAAATTGTCGAACGTAATCTTCTTAAGGGTGAATAAATTCTAAATCATTACGATTGGATCACCTGACATTATCTTTTTTACCAGTAGCAGCTATCGGTCCAAAGACTGGACCGTAAAAATTGATTCTACAGACATAGCCAAAGTTTTGTGAATTTAACGTTTAGGTGTAAGAATATTAATATCTGGTTTGTCCTTTAAATTATAGATCTTATTGATCCAATCATTCGATCCTCTAGATGGATTAGGTTTTTTTTTTTTTTCATATTCATTCTTATAGCCAGTAGAGCCCGATATTACAAGAATTCCACCTCTTGCAAGGAGTATCTCGTAATTTAACATACCTAAAATTGACTAGGTTTTATTGCATGCACTATCAACTCGGTTTTATCCAATAAGTAATACCTACTTCTTAATACAAGGTACTATATAATAAGTCCGTGGCATAAATCCACGTGTGTCAGATACTATTGGAAGAGCGACATACATCTGCGTAGCACCAATGATCCGTGCAATTTTAATTACTGATATAATCTACGCGGACATAATGTCATGTCGGAGTGAAAAAGGAAGGGGTAAAAGTATAATATTCTGGATTAGTTTTATTGATATTGATAGTGATTGATATCCTTTGCTCCTAGCGGCACTAATCCTCTTTTTCGGTTCTACAGCCACCTGTAGAAGCTAATTCCGATCGAAAATTTCCATGGTCTATGCAATTGTTACAACATCGATTGAGGGGTTCCCTCGGAACATGCAATATTCCATTTTTTTCTGTTGGGATTTAGTTGACCAAACAGAGATGGAATCACTGGCAGGAATAGAATCATTCTATCCCGTTCCTTCTTGATACTCATCAAAATTGTATTGCTGTGTCGGAAGAAGGCTAGCTATACTGGTCCAGTAGACTTCAGAGATACCCTTGGTATAACATTGACAATCGAACAAGGATTGGAGAAGATATCAGTAGTTTTCCATTTCCTGATCTCTATCTTTCATGGGATCAATTCCCCCTTGACTGACTTTACAATAATATATGGAGCTGAGCATGTCTGGGAATACGGGAGAACGCTCCTTTGCTGACATTATTACTAGTATTAGATACTGGGTTATCCATAGCATTACTATACCTTCTCTATTCATTGCAGGTTGGTTATTTGTCAGCACGGGTTTGGCTTATGATGTGTTCGGGAGCCCTCGGCCGAATGAGTATTTCACAGAAAGCCGACAAGAGGTTCCATTAGTAACTGGCCGTTTCGATCCGTTAGAGCAACTCGATGAATTTACTAGATCTTTTTAGGAGGCACTCATGACTATAGATAGAACTTATCCGATTTTTACAGTTAGATGGTTGGCCGTTCACGGGCTAGCTGTCCCTACAGTTTTTTTCTTGGGATCAATATCGGCAATGCAGTTCATCCAGCGATAAACTCTATCTAAAGAAAGTATGTAGATATGACACAATCAAACCCGAACAAACAAAATGTTGAATTGAATCGTACCAGCCTCTACTGGGGGTTGCTACTCATTTTTGTACTTGCTGTTCTATTCTCTAATTATTTGTTCAATTAGGAACAATGAGAATCTTCTAACTCCATTCGGAAAGATCCAATACTCATAATTATATATGCTATGACTGTTTATGTCTCGAGCATTACCACTTAAGAAAATGTGAAAGGGAGTAAGATAAATGGCCGATACCACTGGAAGGATCCCTCTTTGGTTGATAGGTACTGTAACTGGTATTATCGTGATTGGTCTACTGGGTATCTTTTTCTATGGTTCATATTCCGGATTAGGGTCATCCCTATAGTAGGGGAAATGCACTTACTGTGGGGAATACTATACATGCGAAAGTGAAAAATTGATAAAGCCTTACCCTTCTTTGAAGGGTAAGGTCTTATCAAAATCTCTTTTTTATGAATCTTCTCTTCTATATTAATATGAATTAGAAGAGAAGATTCATATTAATACAATGACTCCGTCATTTACTCCATTCAATGCCTTTTAGTCAAGTGATGAGCCAATCTATTCTTTCGCTATATGATAAAAAAAAAGTTTGGATCGATCCAATTTCAATCTCTGTCGAAGGAACAACAGGGAAACGGAGAATATGAATTACTCAATATTTGCTCATTTCTCTGATCGGAAATTCTGTGAAGTTTCTGTAAAAGCCCAAACTATGAGAATCTAAATGTGCGGATAGAATCTTTTATTCTCTTATTTTGGCTTACAAAATAAAAGAGGAGGAAAAACACCTTTTATTCGTTTTCTCTCATTAGGAACGAACCCTATCAAAAGTTTTATAGGGTTGTTTTGCTTAATGAGTTATATTGCCCCTTACTTGTCTGCTCTTCCTTCTTTATTCATTTTTGAAATTCCTCAGTATAAGGAAAGGAATTGACGAATAGGACAGGATCGGAAACCCGATTAGTTCCTCTTATCTCGATGATAAACCGGATAATTTCTCCGAATCTTTTCGAAGAGGAATAATCGGATAGGATAAAGAATGGGATCAGAGAAAATAGGAATCTTCTTCAATCAAGATGACTTAGTTATTCTCCTCATCTTTCCTCCCTGCGATCTATCTATCTATTTTCCGGATCGTTTCTTTTTAACATGGGCAAGGAAAGAAGGGAATGGCATGTATATAGTACACGATATAGCATAGCATATGGGGATCGTTCGACAAGTTGATCTGTTCCAGTGCTTATTGAATCACCCACTCCCTATTCAAAAAGTCAATATATCTAAATATACTTTTTCCCAAGAATATATAAGAGAGAAGTAGGATAAAAGGATCTCCATCTCCGAAGGGGTATTCATTTTTGATCCAATCAGTCAACTTCAAAAATAGATAGACCTAAAAATTCATCTCGGCCAATTGAACTTTCTCAAATTGTTTCTTCTTAAGGACCAAAAATATCTGTGCTAAAATGACAGATGCAAAGAATAATAAAAGACCTTTAACACGTAATGGATCTTGAAGTACTATCTCTGCATCTCCTTGACCAAATCCACCCACATTAGGGTTATTCGTTAATGGTTGATCGACCTTGATCAATTCGCCTTCTGAAACAAGAAGTTCCGGTCCTGGAGGTACAATGTCAACCACTTGTCCACCGTTTGATGTATTCTCAATAGTTATCTCATATCCACCCTTTTGTTTACGTAAAATTTTGCTCACTCTTCCTGTTGCTGAAGCGCTATAGACCGTATTGTTACTCTTACTCCCGTCGGGATAAATTTGTCCTCTTCCTCTATTACCACCCACATATATGGGGTATTTCAAGAAGTGAGCTTCTTTATCAGTAGCAGGATCTGGTGAAAGGATGGGGAACACAAGTTCATTATATTTTTGACCAGGAACAGGACCTATTACAATAATGTTTTTTTGATTGGGACGATAGTTCTGAAAATAAAGATTACCCATCTTTTCTCTAATCTCAGGAGAAATACGATCCGGAGGGGCTAATTCAAAGCCCTCGGGTAAAATTAGAACAGCTCCTACATTTAAACCCCCTTTCTTACCATTAGCAAGAACTTGTTTCATTTGCGTCTCATAGGGGATCTTAACAACTGCTTCAAATACGGTATTGGGAAGAACGGACTGCGGAACCTCAAGATCTACAGGTTTTTTGGCCAAGTGACAATTGGCACATACAATACGTCCAGTTGCTTCTCGGGGATTTTCATAACCCTGCTGTGCAAAAATGGGATATGCATTCGAAATGGATGTCCGAGTTATGATATGTATCATGACCAGGACGGAAATTAACCAAGTCATCTTTTTCGTCCAGCCATAATTCTTTCTATTTTGCATGGTTCAATTATTGGTTCCAAATCATTTTTTGGGTGAGAGTAGGTAGCTATCATAGTTACCTGTCAAAAATTTTGCTACTATATTGATTGAACCAAACCTAAAAGTAATAAATCAAAAGTCTCGTACCAGGAGAAGACTGAGGGGGAGGAATAGCTAATTTCTGAACACGGAAAACAAACTTTATTATTATGTTTCAATTGTTGTCGATCATAAAAAAACCTATTCTTTACTCATTCATCGAATGATAAATTACTACAAGTGACGGAGATATACTATTTAAACGACGAAAGATCCAATATTTAAAAATCGTATCTGAGATGACTGGAAAAGTTGAAACAAGACCAGATATGATTCGTTCGTTATGGGCAAATCCATAATTTTCGGAGATCGAATCGATCATCATTTCCCAACCATGGGGCGAATGAAACCCAATACATAGATCGGTTGCTAAAAGAATGGAAAAAGCTTTCATTGTATCGCTCAGACTATAGAATAATTCTTGGATCCAAGAATTTATAATGGCAATTTTTTTCTTACCCAGAATGAGATAAGCACTTATGGAAGCAAAACCTATTAGATTTGTTAATAAATGTGAGATTATCTGGATACAATCTTCATTGTACATTTCGACCAATTGGATCGTTTCTTTTTTCATCTCTATACGAAGATCTTGTGAATGTGTTCCCGAAGAATCTTCCAACATTCTTTCTAATAGAAATAGTTCTTCTATTTTCTCAAATCTTCCTAGAGCATTTTCTTCCTGAAGATAATCAAAAATTTTATGAGATTGACCAGTATTCCACCAATTTGTAACCCAAGGCTCCAACCCTTTCCGTAATGAAATAGGAATTAACCAGGGCAGTACTACTAAACATGCGAGATATCGTAGGGAAGCTGATGCTTTATATTCGGCCACTTCCAATTCGCGAATCGCTAACAAACCTGATTCACTCGTCAGTTCTGTCCGAAATCTAGACAAAGTACGAGTGATAGAATTAGGTATGGGACCCATAGATTGATCTATTGCATAATTGTTTTACCCCGAGAAAACATATCCTCGGAGAATAAAAGGTTCGCTCCAAATGAGCGAGACGGAGCATAAGGAGGAGATCGTTCCCAGATATCCGATCATTCCAGATCGTTTCTATCTGGACCAATTATCTAGTTCTTTTTTCCATTCCATCTGACTCAAGAATAACTTGAAGTAAAATAAGTGTTATTAATTCCCAAGATCCTTTGAATTCTGATCACTGGATCGATCCTTTACAAATCTTTCCCCAGTTATTTCCAAAGATTAAAAATGCTCTTTAAAAATGAAAAAAAAAAAATTTTTTCATATATATATATATGAAAATTTCCTGATTGGATATTGATTCATGTTCCTTGATCCGATCCATATTCAAATGTCTTTACATTCAAATTTATGTCGAGGATAAAGAATTATCCCCGGTTCATTTCAAAACCCTTCAATGGATGTATTCAAGAAACGGGCTGATTCGGCAGCTTTCTGTTCGATATCCCTTAGGTTCAAATTATCACCAATACGAGTTAAAGGAATGTTTTGTAGGCCCTTTATTTCCATATAAAGAACACGACGAGGGGAAATACCTTCTTTAACTTCCATTTTGATCATCTGAATATCCTTCATACTAAATTTTAGGAAAATACGACGATATCTTCCGGGAAATCCCCAACGAAAAAGACATGCAATTCCTGTTTTTTTATCAAACTTATTATAGCCACTACCCACATCGAACAAAATTGTGCACCACAGATAAGAGCTAATGAACAGACCTGCAATACCATAAAAACACATTACAATCCCTTGTGGAACAAAGAGTATTTGCTGAGATGACAATAGGGGTATCAGGTTCTTACCAAAATAACTCGAAATCCCTACCAGGAAAAATCCTAGTGAACCCAGAAAGAGGATACAAGCCCAAAAGAAATTACTTATTTTTCGAGACCCTTTTATAGGGTCTATCCAGAGCCATTTGGATCGACGATTCATAAAAAATTGTATTAAATTCCATCCTATTGAAGTTGAGGGAATGACCAAGTTTTTCATCCTTTGGTTCCCAAACTATTATGAACTAGGTATATATATACATAGCTAACATTTCAGTCAAGTCAGCCAAGTTTATGTTCTTGTAAATTCTTACCGTTTATTCCAAATAAGTCCTTCATTTCAAAATGTATGAAACAACACTGGATCAGAGGAGTATAAATATCTCCAGGAATAGAAATGTATGCCATATTCAAAAATATAACAGACCATCCATATTAACATATTTATCAATACCTATCTATTTACACATACATAGATTTTATATGTATATGTAAATAGATATTAATGAATATAAAATGAATTGTATATATATATATATATACATATATTATATAATTGTAAGATTTATCCACATTCATATATGAATATGAATAAATACATATGGATATTTATACCTATTTTGTGTCTATAAGGGTCCTATCTCATATAATCTGAAATAGATATAGATATCCTATCTGTTCTGCTGCAATTGAAAGATCCGAACCCATTTCTTAAATCTTAATTTATCATATTCATAAAATCTCGTCATTCTGAATATAAAGATGAGAAAGAACCATTGTAATTGCCGGAAGTAATAAGCCGACTAAAGGCACGAAAATAGAGGGTAGGCTAGGAATTATCATAGAACGAGTACCTTAGTTAATAAATGAAATGTTTATCCATATTACAAGGAATGATTATAAGATCAAATAAGTGATGGGACCAAATGAGCAGTCCTATTCGTCCTTCTTCATAGAATACATGTATGCAATAGAATAAATGTACGCAAATATTGTTCCTTTCGCTGTCTCTTCCAATCCAAAAATCCCGAAAATTGATTTAAAGCTGGATCCAAAATTGTTTTTGAATAAGATCCCGAGTTCAACAATGAGGATCTTCTTTCTCTATTAGAATATAGATATATTAATTACATCACTTATTCATACTATATAATATATAATAGTGTAAGAACATGAATCCTGACCAATTTTTATCTTATTTCGGAGAGTGAAGGCTATATTTATTGTTAGTATAGGATTGATAATCAAAAATTGTTGGTAAGAAAGGAGTGAAAAGCAATTATCTTCAATAAATAATTATTTCACCGCGATAAGAAACTTTATCACTTTCACTTTCGTTACAAGGAACTCGATTTTATCCTTTTTTTTTACAAGGAACAAAACTAAACGTTCATTTGTTTCTATGAACAAGACCGTAAAGCCGAAATAGTTCACTTAGAACACCTTTTAAGAGATTACGTGGAACAATCAGATCAAACAAACCATGATCAAATAAATTTTCAGTCACCTGAAAATCTTCAATCACTTTCTGACCTAATGTCTGTTCGATTACTCTTTTACCTGCAAATGCGATGTACGCTTTAGGTTCGGCAATAATGATATCTCCCAACATGCCAAAACTAGCAGTCACTCCACCGGTTGTCGGAGACGTCAAAATCGAGAAATATAACAACTTGTTATCCTTCTGATGAATATGTAACGCAGAAGCTATTTTAGCCATTTGCATTAAACTAAAACTTCCTTCTTGCATGCGTGCTCCTCCGGAAGCACACACCATAATGACTGGAAGAGATTCCTCGGTAGCGCGCTCGATTAGACGGGTTATTTTCTCACCTACTACAGAGCCCATACTACCTCCCATGAACTTAAAATCCATAACTCCGAGTGCGATAGGAATACCATTTAATTTACCTATGCCTGTTTGAATAGCATCAGTTAAACCTGTCTCTATTTGACAGGAAGTGATATGATCACTATAAGGTTCATCCTCAGAATTAAGAGGATCAGAATTAGAAGGTTCATCCTCAGAATGAAATTGAAGAACATCTAGAGTGTACATGTCTTCATCCATAGGACACCAAGTGTCACGATCAATTATAAGTTCGATTCTATCTGAACTATTCATTTGCAGATAATATCCACATTCTTCACAAACACTTTTATTCTCTCTCAAGAATCTTATATAGAGCAAGCTCTCGCAATTGTCGCATTGAACCCATAATCTATTAATTTTAACGTAATCAATATTTTTCTTATTTTGATTATCCGTCTCATTAACGTCCTTACTATCCCCTTCGACCGAATCTTTTAGTAATCCAGTTATTTTACGCCTGTCTTCGAACCATTCCCTTATAGACATAGAGTTTTACATATAAAGGTGAAGATTGTTACTTTTCCTATCTTATTTTGTATTAAGAGAAGTCGTATAAATAAAATGATTAGAATTATTAATCAATAGTGGAATGAATCATTGATTAATAATCTCCATTCATTATTGATTAGGAATCCGAAGCGAAGTATCGATCCGAGATTATGATAGAACCCTTTATTCTTTTATAAAGAAAGAATCTCTCCTATACCGTGATGAAAGTCAATTTGAATCCCAAATAAAAAATCTTTTGGGCTAGAAGGGATTTGAACCCTTGACCTCAAGGTCCGGAACCATGAGCTCTGATCCACTGAGCTACCAACCCTATCGAATGATCCATAAGACCAATTTCAAATATGAGTAGGATTCGTTATCTTTTCATCGACTCACTCTGTTTTAGATATTTGACCTCGGAAATATATATCTATCTATATAGATATATCTATATAGATAGATATATAGATATTGCTATTTTGAAATCCCAGATATCCGTTCACGATTTGGCTTAATCTTTGTGGTAGTGGTTAAAGATTGAGCCGAGTGCAATTAGTCGAACGAAAGTCACTGAGTTACAAGTAATCAATCGTATCAAATTCAAATTTGATCTCCTTCCATACTTCACAAGCAGCGGCTAGCTCAGGACTCCATTTACAAGCTTCACGGATCACTTCATTACCTTCACGAGCAAGATCACGTCCTTCATTACGAGCTTGTACACAAGCTTCTACAGCAACCCGATTAGCTACTGCACCAGGTGCATTTCCCCAAGGGTGTCCCAAAGTTCCCCCACCAAACTGTAGTACGGAATCATCTCCAAAGATCTCGGTCAGAGCAGGCATATGCCAAACGTGAATACCTCCTGAAGCTACGGGCAGGACACCTGGCATAGATACCCAATCTTGAGTGAAGTAAATACCACGACTTCGATCTTTTTCGATAAAATCATCACGCAGTAGATCAACAAACCCTAAAGTGACGTCTCGTTCCCCTTCAAGTTTACCTACTACAGTACCGGCGTGAACATGATCTCCACCGGACATACGCAATGCTTTAGCCAGTACACGGAAATGCATACCATGATTTCTTTGTCTGTCGATAACTGCATGCATCGCGCGGTGAATGTGAAGAAGTAGACCATTGTCTCGGCAATAATGAGCCAAACTAGTATTTGCGGTAAAACCTCCCGTCAGATAGTCATGCATGACGATAGGAACTCCTAATTCTCTTGCAAATATTGCCCTTTTCATCATTTCTTCACATGTACCTGCAGTAGCATTCAAGTAATGTCCTTTAATTTCACCCGTCTCAGCCTGAGCCTTATTAATTGCTTCCGCACAAAAGACAAAACGATCTCTCCAGCGCATGAATGGTTGGGAATTTACGTTCTCATCATCCTTGGTAAAATCGAGTCCACCACGAAGACATTCGTAAACTGCTCTACCATAGTTCTTAGCCGATAGACCCAATTTTGGTTTGATAGTACATCCCAACAAAGGACGGCCATATTTGTTCAATTTATCTCTTTCAACTTGGATACCATGAGGTGGACCTTGAAAAGTTTTGGAATAAGCAGGGGGAATCCGCAAATCTTCCAAACGTAAAGCCCGTAGGGCCTTGAATCCAAATACATTACCTACAATGGAAGTGAACAAGTTAGTAACAGAACCTTCTTCGAAAAGGTCTAAGGGGTAAGCTACATAGGCAATAAATTGACTTTCCTCTCCAGCAACGGGCTCGATGTCATAGCATCGCCCTTTGTAACGATCAAGACTGGTAAGTCCATCGGTCCAAACAGTGGTCCATGTACCGGTGGAAGATTCAGCAGCTACTGCTGCTCCCGCTTCCTCGGGCGGCACCCCAGGTTGAGGAGTTACTCGGAATGCCGCCAAGATATCCGTATCTTTGGTCTGATATTCAGGAGTATAATAAGTTAATCTGTAATCTTTAACACCAGCTTTGAATCCGACACTAGCTTTAGTTTCTGTTTTTGGTGACATAAGTCAAGTCCCTCCTTTATTAAAAATGATTTATCGCAAGGACGAGGTCTGCTCGACATGGATCAAACGTCAACAATCAATTTTAACAGAAATATACTACAAAACAGTCGCCTGTTATTGGACAATAAGATCTGCTAAATACACTCTCATTGTATAATGTTCTTTATGTATGACGCAACCCAATTTTGATGTATGACACAACCCGATTTTGATGTATGACGCAAGCCAATTTTTGCTTTTGAAGTTATTCTTCCATGGATTGACCCGAGCACCTTTCAGCTGTTAAACTAGTTCATTAATGAATTTAAGGAACCGAATCGACCTTTGATCATATCATAATGGTGCGAATTGTCCATATGAAAATACATATAGAATAGGGAACAGATGTGCGTACGAAGAGAAGAGATAACGACCAATGAGAGAAAGGTCATGAATAGCGTTCAAGTTTCAAATTTCACAGATGATCTGTGAAGTATTTTCGGTTTAAGTTATGGATAAATTGGTTCTAGTTATAGATGAATTGAACACTTCTGCATGATCCTTATCCATCTACTTACTTCATATTCCAAATATGAATGAATTCAAACTTTTCAAAAAAAAGTAGGCTATTACTAAGGTGGTAACTCCCATTCATTATTGACTGATCTGATCGATCCGATACGGAACATTTTTTTTTTTTTGATGATATTGGAAAAATCATATTTATATATATATATATTCTTCATGGATATTCTTTCCATTTTTGTATGAGAACCAATTCTCTTGTTCTCGGGGTTTCCGCACTTGTGGAAAAAAATGTGGGACGTATTGCTCAAATCATTGGCCCAGTACTGGATGTCTCTTTTCCTCCAGGTAATATGCCTTATATTTACAATTCATTAATAGTTCAGGGTCAAGATACAACCGGTCAGGAAATTCAGGTTACTTGTGAGGTACAACAATTATTAGGAAATCATAAGGTTAGAGCTGTAGCTATGAGTGCTACAGATGGTTTGACGAGAGGAATGAGAGTGATTGACACGGGAGCTCCTCTGAGTGTTCCAGTTGGTGGAGCCACTCTTGGACGAATTTTCAATGTTCTTGGAGAACCTGTTGATAATTTGGGTCCTGTAGATGCTCGCACAACATCTCCTATTCATAGATCTGCTCCCGCCTTTACACAGTTGGATACAAAATTATCCATCTTTGAAACAGGCATTAAAGTAGTAGATCTTTTGGCTCCTTACCGCCGTGGAGGAAAAATCGGTTTATTCGGAGGAGCTGGAGTGGGTAAAACAGTACTCATTATGGAGTTGATCAACAACATTGCTAAGGCTCATGGAGGGGTATCTGTATTTGGGGGAGTAGGAGAACGTACCCGCGAAGGGAATGATCTTTACATGGAAATGAAAGAATCGGGAGTAATTAATGAACAAAAAATATCAGAATCAAAAGTGGCTTTGGTCTATGGTCAGATGAATGAACCACCAGGAGCTCGTATGAGAGTTGGTTTAACTGCTCTAACCATGGCCGAATATTTCCGAGATGTCAATGAGCAAGACGTATTATTATTTATAGATAACATCTTCCGCTTTGTCCAAGCGGGATCAGAGGTATCCGCCCTATTAGGCAGAATGCCTTCCGCCGTGGGTTATCAGCCAACCCTTGGCACGGAAATGGGTTCTTTGCAAGAGAGAATTACTTCCACAAAAAAGGGATCCATAACCTCGATTCAAGCAGTTTATGTACCTGCTGACGACTTGACCGACCCTGCTCCTGCTACAACATTTGCACATTTAGATGCTACTACCGTACCATCGAGAGGATTAGCTGCCAAAGGTATCTATCCAGCAGTGGATCCTTTAGATTCAACATCGACTATGCTCCAACCTTGGATCGTAGGCGAAGAACATTACGAAATTGCGCAAGGGGTTAAGCAAACTTTACAACGTTATAAGGAACTTCAAGACATTATAGCCATTCCTGGACTGGACGAATTATCGGAAGAAGATCGTTTAATCGTAGCAAGAGCAAGAAAGATTGAGCGTTTCCTATCACAACCCTTTTTTGTAGCAGAGGTATTCACAGGTTCCCCGGGCAAATATGTTGGTCTCATGGAAACAATTAAAGGGTTTCAAATGATCCTTTCCGGAGAATTAGATGGTCTTACCGAACAGTCTTTTTATTTGGTGGGTAACATTGATGAAGCTACCGCGAAGGCTATGAACTACAAAGTGGAAAGTTAATTCTGAAAATGACCCTAAATCTTCGTGTACTGTCTCCTAATCGAGTCGTTTGGGATTCAGAAGTGAAAGAAATAATTCTATCTACTAATAGTGGTCAAATTGGCGTATTACCCAACCATGCTTCACTTGTGGCAGCTGTAGATATAGGAGTTATGAAAATACGTCTCAATGGAAAGTGGTCGACTATGGCTTTGATGGGCGGTTTCGCCAAGATAGACAATGATAGAATTACCATATTGGTAAATAATGCAGAGAGAGATGTTGACATCGATCTCCAAGAGGCCCAGGAAACTTTTCAAAAAGCTAAAGATGATTTAGCTCGAGCCGAAGGTAAAAGACAAGCAATTGAGGCTGATGTAGCTCTGAAAAGAGCTAGAACGCGATTAGAGGCTATCAGTGCTAGCCTCCCCGTCTCTAATTAAAAATTTTCTTCCTATAATGATATTATAATGGATTCAATGTTCCGTCTCGATCCAAACAAGTGGAGTAAAACTTATTAGATGCCATCGACTCCTCAATGGTATCTAATAAGTTTACCTACTATTGGATTTGAACCAATGACTCTCGCCGTATGAAAGCGATACTCTAACCACTGAGTTAAGTGGGTCATTTATTCTCATAGGTAGAGTTGGACTTATAAACGATTCTAAATGGAATTGAACGTATAGACAATGTGTCCCTGGCACCGATGGAACTTATTAGAACGTATTGGATCATAGTATCCAATCATTCAATATCTACCTTGACAGAAAGTGATCCATCTGGTTAGTATAGTAATGTATCACCAAGATTGGCAAGGAAGGGCTATAGCTCAGCTAGGTAGAGCACCTCGTTTACACGTGCGCCAATGGTTTTCGAGAGAGTTTATCGATTCGTCCGATCCACGAAATAGATTCTATGTGAAATAGTCTTACTCTATCAATTTGTTTCTCTGGGGAACAATAGCATGACAAAGATGAAGTTCGATTCGATTCGAATTACGAATCTAATTGATATGGTCAATCCCAGCTCCGTTCAATGCCAGGCATAATGAGTATAATACGGGGACCTCAAAATAGATTCTTTTCGCTCTATGAACTTTTAGGTGTATGAAGTGTCATATTTTATTTTTGGAGCGATAGAGGAGACTCTATTTGAGTCAATCTATGCCCGAGCAAGGCAGACCTACGTCAAGGAAACCTTTTGAATAACTTTGGGATTGCTTCCGAAGGGTAATAATTTGGGGCACACGGAGCCATATTAGTATCTTCCTGGAAAGAGGAGAATGGCAAACTAACCGATCTTTCCATCAGTTAATGAAAGAGCCCAATGCGATAAAATGCATGTTGGGTTCTTGGAACAGTTCAAATTATTTTGATAATAAGAATTTTGATCTGTTCTACCGAGAAGGTCTACGGTTCGAGCCCGTATAGCCCTATACATTCCACTAAGTTACACTATTATTATATATATATCCTATCATAGTCCCTATGACTTGGCCCTGAAGAGTTTTTCGGATCATATAAACTATTCTATGTTCTTATCAAGATTGATGGCTAGGAACGTTGGAACAGGGCAGGCAGATTATTATTCCTCATCGATCGAGATTGATCCGATACCAGATGATCACACCTGTAAACAAACCTTTTTTCATTCAAAAAAAAAAAAAAAAGGGGGGGATAAAATAAGTTAAGTAACGACTGACATGATAATATCCAATCATCATCCATTACATTTTTGGGGGTTACTAATCCACTTCCGATAGACCCAAAGTTCTAATGATTGATCCCAATCTATTGGATCTTGGCCTTCGTTCGATCGAATAGTAAGTTATTAGGATCGATCATTAGAATATGATAAATCAGGTGTAGGGGATTCCTAGCCAGTATGATTAATTGCTTCCTCCTTCCCTTTTATTCTCAAGGGAATCTATAACAAACAGGGGATCTAAGAAGTATCTGTTTGATCTAATCTGTCCAATAAAAATAGTTCGGATTGTATAACTGGAACTAAAAAGAAACAAGGCGTTTTTTATTTTCTTTTCAAGGCACTTTGAAATTCTACATACAAATATAGATAGAGGATTGAGGTATTCCATACTATATTGTTTGGATTTGCACAATGTTCGTTAAAATTCCCATTATTAGAATTTCCATTCTAAGATCGGCTAGTTCGGAACCACGGGAAAAGCGGGTAATTTGTCACGATATTTTATATATTGTATCACATTTCTTTTTTTTTTTTTTTCATATTTCAATGAAAAAATTTCTATAGATGAGAAACGGACACCCGGACCTTCTTCGTAGGAAACATCAGCCCTTTATCGGACTTGAACCGATGACTTACGCCTTACCATGGCGTTACTCTACCGCTGAGTTAAAAGGGCCCCCCATCATATAGTAATGAATGAGTCTACTACGATATATGGGCAACAAATTGGATGCACATGATCCATAGAGTAGGGTAGGGATGGCTATACTGGAAACTCCGCGCTGAGCTGATATGAAGCGAATGGAAACAAGTTATGTTATGCCTGAAAAAAATATGTTCATATTGCTAAAATAGCTAAGAAATAAATCGGCCAGGTCCTATTGTATTGACTTTCAATGCGTTCGGATCATTTTCTTTTTTTTTTTTTATTAGGTATGGCTCCCACCATTCCCGGTGCCAGACAATTAGTTAATCCTAGACCCGGGTTAATTACCATATAGTATATATACCGAGTTATCCTTGCAAACCTTCAAGATGTTATTACTATGAGAGAGCGACAACGGAAAGAGATAAACAAAGATTGAGAGCTCAAAATATGGATCCGTTCCAGTTTATGGCTCTCAGATAAAATAAAAATGAAGATGAACAACCTCGACTCAATGGAATCCTCCCTTCTCTCTCAGAAGAGGAAGATCTTTCGAAAAAGAATGATAAAGAATTCAATTCTTTTCTAACAAAATTCTTCGAATATCATTCTTCTACAAATTGTAGAAAAATTGAAAAGAGGAATATGTTCCCGGATAGAATCTATCTCCTAAGAAGATCAATGGTTGTAAGGAAACCCCTTCCATTTTGAAAGATGGCGATATATTTCACCAATTCTTTTCTTTCTTAATCCAAGATTGGTGAAATAGAATCCTTCTACATTTTGTAGAAGACATCATTTCACCAGGTGTAAACATTATTCCTGTATAAGATTAGAGGAGTTGAGAAAAAAATTCCAAGAGGAAATAAAAACCTAGAATCAATAGAATCCTTTGTTCTCTCTAGGAAATGGAAGAGAAAGAATTAAGGAATTCCAAAATTGGATTCAAATGTGAAAGGAAGGAAAGAAGTGACGGAATATCTGTCAATAGGATTGTGGCATGTATAGTTTAGTGATAAAAGTGAGTGTGATTCGTTACATTATTAACTCAAATAGTGAAAGGATATTTGAAATGGATCTCTGATCCATCCAAAGCTCTATTTATTTCCAGATAGGTTAAGAACCAATACCCTTTTCTCCAAGATGGAAAAATCCATGTGTAACACAACTTCGTATACTTTATGTTCCCAATATACTTTACGTTCCCATATTAGGGTATAGTGCTTAACTTTTTCTAAAAAAATGAAAAAAAAAAAAAAAAAGAATTGTCCGGTATATACCTCCCTTTCGCTCCCAGAACCAATATATCTAAATTCCGTACGTACGGTGAGTCCGAAGGATCCTTATCACACATGAACGCAATATGGATGGGACATTTTTCAAATATTTTCCATTGTTGTGTTGTTAAACCTTCTGATTCAACGGAATGTATAGGCATATCCGAGCAATGCACAAAGGATTTTTTCCCATAAGGAAACCTTTTTTATTGGTATATACGAGCAAACCCTCTCTGGGTGGATTCTTTATTTTGTAGTAGATATAAAAGTTTATGAATGAGCGAATAATAAGGATAAGAAACCAATAAGAAGATTATTAATAATTCTGTCAATACTATTGACAACTTCCGGGAAACTCTCATATTATGAGATGAGAATTGGCGGCCCCTATCGTCTAGCGGATTAGGACATCTCTCTTTCAAGGAGGCAACGGGGATTCGACTTCCCCTAGGGGTACCATGAAATAGGATACCCATTCGTTCAGTATATTAACCTAAAGACTTTCAATAACTTTCTTGTTCCTGGGTCGATGCCCGAGTGGTTAATGGGGACGGACTGTAAATCCGTTGGCGATATGCCTACGCTGGTTCAAATCCAGCTCGACCCAACCAATATCATCAGTACCAATCTATCGGTATGATATATTCATGCCAATCATGGATGAAAAGATAATTGGTTATTGAACTCTCCCCCCCTCCCGATACTCTATCTATGAAATTGATATGGATATGTGCCCAATTCCATGTGGATTGATACTTTCAAAGATGAAAGGGAAGGATAAGATATTTAATTGACCTAGCACTCACGTAATCTATACGATGCTATCTAGCACCTACTATAAAATAAATATGATGAACTGTACTGTATTGGGATTGTAGTTCAATTGGTTAGAGTACCGCCCTGTCAAGACGGAAGTTGCGGGTTCGAGCCCCGTCAGTCCCGATCCAATAAGTTAATAAATGAAGCTCTTAATCCCCGTAGAAGAGTGAAAAAGAGAATAGTATTTACTATTCATATAGATATTGAGTATTTACTATTCATATAAATATTGAGTATATCTATTGATACAGATATTGAGTATATCTATTCATATAGATTTTGAGTATATCTATTCATATGAATAGATATACTCATAGATACATTTACCAGATCGATAATTCAGTTTGGAAAAAGACCCTTCTTACGGGGATAACATCTAATAATCATAGTGAATCTGCAATAAATATTATTCCCTCCCCGAATAATCAAAAAAAAAAAAGGGAAATAAATAGATTTTAGGGTGACAAAGCACAGAGTTTTAGGGTTACACAGAGGTAGTTCTCCTAAGTAAGAATCCCACGGAGATCCCTATAGATAATTCACAATTATTTACAGTAGATCTTCCTTCTGTTCTTCCCCAGGAATATTGTAACTATTTCATGCTAATACTTATTTTTCATGATTGATAGCCAGTGGATTTCCAGACATTCTATTGTATTTCCAAGAATGATCATGTCAGGATCTGGACGAACTATCCGAATAGTCCTTCTCATTCCAGGGTCATGGGTGGACCTCTGGATAAATTGAATAGAATTATACTTCTATATAATCACCGGACCGGTATATAATCACCGGACCGGCGGATAGGCTTAATATTCAATCTAAACCGTGGAGATCTAAACGAAATACCTCTCATGTCTGATCATGTCTGACGAACGTCTTCTAGGGTAGCAGAAGGTTATTATTCGTACGAATTCTATTCTTTCGTTGATCGGAATGTTTTATGATGCACGTAAGTTTTGACTATTAATCATATAAAAAAAAAGAGAATATTATGTTATACTATTTCCATCGAATAATTCATTCAATCCGTTAGTTAGGTTCCATTACTCGAACCGATTCTATTCATTAAATCACATACATCTATTTCATGGATCTTGAAAGATTCATCTCTATGAGATAAAATCTCGAGCTATTTGAAACGAAGTAAAAATCAGGAGATCATGGAAGTCAATAACCAAGCATTTCTTGCTGTTGCACTGTTCATTTCAATTCCTACTGCTTTTTTACTTATCCTTTACGTCAAAACGGTCAGTGGAAGCAGTGTAAGCAGTGAAAGCAATTGATTCGTATTAAAATGGAGTGATTACTAAATGATCCGGATCATAAGTATAAAATAGGTTATGGAATCGTATTCGATTTAAGATTGCTTTCAATTTTATTTGGAAAAGCAAAAAAGAAAGAAAAGAAGTAGTACGAAGGAAAAGACTATCTAACTTTTTCTGTTATACTACTTCTTATACACCCATATATGGATAAATAGATCTTAATAGTACTTGTCCATATATGGTAAATGTAGAATGAAGGACCTCATACCATAAAATAACGCAGCTGATCAACTTATTAATGCCCCTGTGAAAATAGGCCCAATGGAAACAGACGTGATTCTGAACGTACTTGCAAATTGTTTAGGATCAAAGTGAAACATCTTTTTCCGGTACGAACATCGTTTTATAGTACATATTAGATATGGAACTTTAAATGGTACGAGAAAAAGCAAAGGGATCTATTACTTATGTCTCATATTTTTCTGAGATCGGAATTCATATCAGATCCGATCAATTCAGAACCATCCGGTGAAACATGGACTATTTTTTATTCCTACTAAGAAAGAGAAGAGATATCGTTCTTCAGTGGAAGAAACAAAATTATCGACTCATTAAAGAACTAATTAATTCAAACCTGTTAGAGAGAATTAGATAGGAAAATTAGAATGATAAGGAATTATGCATATTCCTTACTTACGAGGATAAAGAGGAAAAAATGATATGGATGGAAAGACTCTTTCCATTTGGAAAGAAGATTCAATATTACTGGATCCTTATGCAACAGGAGATATTATCATGCATGATCTGTAAGGAACACAATAATTGATTCTTAAGCATTACCATTATAGTCCACTTCTCCCCCATACTACGAGTGAAAGGGAAAATGTAAAAACTACCATTAAAGCAGCCCAAGTTATACCGACTATATCCATACGGATCATGTTCTCTCAAAAATAATGATTTCATTATCGAGATGATAAGTGAACTATTAACGATAGTGCAAAGTTGAAGTTTATATGGTCCACCTTTGCATTATGAACGTTACTGATGTTCGAGCTGATATGTGAGATCAATAAATGCATTTGATCATTGACCAACGAGTTACTATAACTAACTCGAGGGTCGTACATTCACGATGGAATCGGAATCAAATGCACGCAACTCACTATCTATATCGGTAATATTTACCAATATGTCTCCAGAGGTTCTGCAATGGAAATAAATGCTTTTCGTTCCATTTACTTACCTCAACAAGGCGACACCCGGATTCGAACTGGGGATGGAGGATTTGCAGTCCTCTGCCTTACCGCTTGGCTATGTCGCCGAGACAAGATATGGGAATGCTAAGGACAGATCGAATAATTCGTCCGTCCTTTAAGTATAGTATGAGATGTATACTAAAGTCAACCATAAAGGAAATGGATCTCATTTTTTCTCCGTCTTTTTATCTATTTTAATTAGGAATTTTTCTAAGTGAGATTCACATTTAAGTTTGATTCATTCGTTCATAGATCCATTTCACGTGATTGGATTAAAGTATAAAAGTACCTCTTCTTTCCTTATCTTTTTTTTTTTTTTATTGGAGATATATATATGGATACGGGTAGAATTTCACGGGATATAGTGAACACTGAATATGCATCCGAATCTTTTTTGTCGGATTGATCTATATAGATCAATCGGGAATAATTGAATAGGCTTTTTTACGGATGGGAAACTTCCAATGCGATTAGATGAAAATGAGGGAGCGTTTACAATCCCCGAATTTGGTAAGATACAATTTGAAGGATTTTGTCGTTTCATCGATCAGGGCTTGATGGAAGAACTTCATAATTTTCCGAAAATTGAGGATACAGATAAAGAAATTGAATCCAGGCTTTTTGGTAATGAATATGAATTAGCAGAACCTTTCATCAAAGAGAGAGATGCTGTATATCAGTCCCTTACATATTACTCTGAATTATATGTACCAGCAAGATCGATTCGAAGAAATAGTAGGAAGATACAGAAACAAACTGTATTTCTCGGAAATATTCCTTTAATGAATTCCCATGGGACATTTGTAGTAAATGGAATTTACAGAATCGTGGTGAATCAAATATTAATAAGTCCCGGTATTCATTACCGTTTGGAATTAGATCATAATAGAATAAACTATATATATACCGGCACTCTGATTTCAGATTGGGGAAGAAGATCGAAATTTGAGATCGATGCGGGAGAAAGGATATGGGCTCGTGTAAGCAGAAAACGAAAAATATCTATTCCAGTTCTATTATCAGCTATGGGTTTAAATCTCGAAGAGATTCTGAACAATACTCGCTATCCAAAAATCTTTTTATTTTTACTGAAGAATAAGAAAGGGAAGCGGGAGCGGGAGGAATATCTCTGGTCCAAGGAAAATGCCATTCTGGAGTTTTATAAAAAACTCTACTGTATAAGTGGCGATTTGGTATTTTCCGAGTCTCTATGTAAAGAATTGCAGGAAAAATTTTTCCGACAAAGATGTGAATTGGGAAAGATTGGTCGACGAAATCCGAACAAAAAACTCAACCTTGATATACCCGAGAACGATATTTTTTCATTACCACAAGATGTATTGGCTGCTGTGGATTACCTTATCGGAGTGAAAATTGGAATGGGTACACTCGATGATATAGATCATCTCAGGAATCGACGTATTCGTTCTGTAGCAGATTTATTACAGAATCAATTCAGATTAGCTCTAGGTCGTTTGGAAGATGCAGTTCGAAGAACTATACACAGAGCAACCAAGCGTAGATCAACTCCTCAGAACTTGGTAACTTCAACTCTATTAAAAAACACTTTTCAAGATTTTTTTGGTTCACACCCATTATCCCAATTTTTGGATCAAACTAATCCATTGACGGAAATAGCTCATGGGCGAAAATTGAGCCATTTAGGCCCTGGGGGCTTAACAGGGCGAACTGCTAGTTTTCGGACACGGGATATTCATCCCAGTTATTATGGGCGTATTTGTCCAATCGATACGTCCGAAGGAATGAATGCTGGACTTGTTGCATCATTATCTATTCATGCAAAGATTAGTCATTGCGGTTCTTTACAAAGTCCATTCTATAAGATTTCTGAGAGATCGATAGAAGAAAATATTGTTTATCTATTACCGGGAGAAGATGAGGATGAATACTATCGGATAGCTACGGGAAATTCTTTGGCGTTAAATCAAGGGATTCAAGAGGAACAAATTACTCCAGCTCGATACCGACAAGAATTTATAGTTATTGCATGGGAACAAATCCATTTCAGAAGTATTTTTCCTTTCCAATATTTTTCCATTGGAGTTTCCCTTATTCCTTTTCTCGAACATAATGATGCGAATCGCGCTCTAATGGGTTCTAATATGCAGCGTCAAGCAGTTCCACTTTTCCGACCCGAGAAGTGCATTGCCGGAACTGGGTTGGAAGGTCAAGCAGCTTTAGATTCAGGAAGTGTAGCTATAGCTACACAAGAGGGAAGGATCGAGTATATCGATGCTGTAAATATCACTTCATCGGTTAATGAAGACACTGTACGAACAGAATCGGTTATGTATCAACGTTCTAATACCAATACTTGTACGCATCAAAAACCTCAAGTTCGTAAAGGGGAATTTGTAAAGAAGGGACAAATTCTGGCGGACGGTGCGGCTACGGTAGGGGGAGAACTCTCTTTGGGAAAAAACGTCTTAGTAGCTTATATGCCATGGGAAGGATACAATTTTGAAGACGCAATACTCATTAGTGAACGTCTGGTATATGAAGATATTTATACCTCTTTCCATATCGTAAGATACAGGATTGAAATCTGTATGACGAGCCAGGGTCCTGAAAGAATCACTAGAGAAATACCTCATTTAGATGCTCATTCACTTCGTCATTTGGACGAAAATGGTCTTGTAATGCTAGGATCTTGGATAGAAACAGGTGATGTTTTGGTAGGTAAATTAACGCCTCAAACAACAGAAGAATCATTATGTGCCCCGGAAGGAAGATTATTACAAACAATATTTGGTATTGAAGTATCCACTGCGAGAGAAAATTGTCTCAGAGCACCTATAGGTGGAAGAGGTCGAGTTATTGATGTGAGATGGATCAATAGAGTAGATGATTCCGGTGATAATGCGGAAACAGTCCACGTATATATATCACAAAAACGTAAGATACAAGTGGGTGATAAAGTAGCTGGAAGGCATGGTAATAAAGGTATTATTTCAATAGTTTTGCCCAGACAAGATATGCCCTATTTGCAAAATGGAATACCAGTTGATATGGTATTGAATCCATTAGGGGTACCTTCACGAATGAATGTAGGACAGATCTTTGAATGTTTACCCGGTTTAGCAGGAAACCTGATGAACAAACATTATAGAATAACACCTTTTGACGAAAGATATGAGCGAGAAGCTTCGAGAAAACTAGTGTTTCCTGAGCTTTATAAAGCTAGTGAACAAACAGCTAATCCATGGGTATTCGAACCGGATCATCCTGGAAAACATAGATTAATCGATGGAAGAACAGGAGATGTTTTTGAACAACCTGTTACAATAGGAAAAGCTTATATGTCGAAATTGAGTCATCAAGTTGATGATAAAATACATGCACGTTCGAGTGGACCTTATGCACGGGTTACACAACAACCTCTTAGAGGAAAATCCAAACGAGGGGGGCAACGAGTAGGAGAAATGGAAGTTTGGGCTCTAGAAGGTTTTGGTGTTGCTTATATTTTACAAGAGATGCTTACTCTCAAATCTGACCATATTAGAACTCGTAATGAAGTACTTGGTGCCATTATCACTGGAGGACCAATACCTAAACCTGACACTGCTCCAGAATCTTTCCGATTGCTCATTCGAGAATTACGATCTTTAGCTCTAGAATTGAATCATGCTATTATATCTGAGAAAGACTTTCAGATAGATAGGGAGGAAGTTTGATCAGAATGAATCAAGATCTTTTATGATTGACCAGAATAAACATCAACAACTTCGAATTGGATTAGCTTCTCCCGAACAGATTTGTGCTTGGTCAAAAAAAATTTTACCTAATGGCGAGATAGTTGGACAGGTGACTAAACCCTATACTCTACATTATGAAACTAATAAACCAGAAAGAGATGGATCGTTTTGTGAAAGAATCTTTGGACCTATAAAAAGTAGAGTTTGTTCTTGTGGAAATTCTCCAGGGATCGGAAATGAGAAGATAGACTCAAAATTTTGCACACAATGTGGAGTTGAATTTGTTGATTCTCGAATTCGAAGATATCGAATGGGATACATTAAACTAGCATGTCCGGTGGTTCACGTATGGTATTTGAAACGCCTTCCCAGTTATATTGCGAATCTATTAGCTAAAACTCGGAAAGAATTAGAAGGCCCAGTATATTGCGATGTGTGACTTGATCACAAGTTCCGATCATACAGATCCGTAATAAGGAACTGTCATCCTATTAAATCTCATTGGGATGCCTTTAGCTCTGACATGTCCCTCCGGAGGAGTAGCATGAAGCTCAGAATTATAAGCATCTTGAACGGATGTTGAGAAAGAGGAATTAGTCCAGGGTTTCTATATTCTGTATCAAATTGCTAATTGAACTTCGTCAAAACACTTCTTTTATATAATGGAATTCAAAAGTAATTCTCTTTCAGATTATTCCTGAATAAGAGATATTCCGGAACAAAGATATGGCTATAGGAGTCTATTCATCGCACATATGCTTCGATCGATAGATAGTGTTGTAACCATCGAAGTAGAGCAAGCAGGAACCTAAAGGATCAAATGGAACGAGATAAAGACAAGTAAATCCCTAATTGAAGATCTTTTCAAAAAGAAATGTATTGTTCGGAAGGGAGGAGACTGCTCAATAATTCCATATCTATGTTGTAGAATCGCAAAGGAATACTCAATTGAACCTGGAACTTGAGCAGAGAGTAGCGGTCTCTCTTCAGAGCGAAAAATATTTTTTCGCTTCTTTTTTTTTTTTTAGTTACTTGAGCCGGATGAGAGGAAACTTTCACGTCCGATCCTGAGGGGGGAAATCTTAGAATAACCTATCCAAATCTTTTTCTTGCTAGGCCCATAGCTAACAAACCAACTTTATTGAGATCACGGGGTACATTCAATTATGAGATTCAATCCTGGAGAGATATTATTCCTCATTACCTCTCTGCTCGTACTCATTACCTCTTTGCTCGAGGTTCTGGAACATTTCAAGAGAGAGAAATAGCTACTGGGGGAGATGCTATCAGGGAACAACTAACTGGTCTGGATCTGCAAATGATTATAGATCGTTCACATATGGAATGGAAGAATTTGGTTGAATTGAAATGGAATAGATTGGAGGAGGATCAAGAATCTACTGTGGATGGATGGGAGGATGAAACAATTCGAAGAAGAAAGGATTTTCTGGTTGGACGCATTAAATTGGCTAAACATTTTCTCCGAACAAATATAGAACCAAAATGGATGGTTTTATGCCTATTACCAGTTCTTCCTCCCGAACCGAGGCCAATCGTTCAATTAGGTGAAGGTGGACTGATTACTTCATCAGATCTAAATGAACTTTATCGAAGAGTTATCAATCGGAATAATACTCTTACCAATTTATTAGCAAGAAGTGGATCTGAGTCATTTGTTATTTGTCAAAAAAAATTGATCCAAGAAGCCGTAGATGCACTTCTCGATAATGGCATCTGTGGACAACCAATGAGAGACAGTCATGATAGGCCTTATAAATCGTTCTCAGATGTGATCGAAGGCAAAGAGGGAAGATTTCGTGAAAATTTACTAGGGAAACGAGTTGATTATTCAGGTCGTTCCGTTATTGTGGTGGGTCCCTTTCTATCATTGTATCAATGTGGATTACCCTCAGAAATAGCAATAGAGCTTTTTCAAGCATTTGTAATTCGTAGTCTCATTGGACGACATATTGCTCCCAACCTAAGAGCTGCTAAAAGTATGATTCGAGATAAGGGACCCATTGTATGGGAAGTACTTCAAGAGATTATGCAAGGACATCCTGTATTGTTGAATCGAGCACCTACCTTACACAGATTAGGAATACAAGCGTTTCAACCTATTTTAGTAGAAGGACGCGCCATTCGTTTACATCCATTGGTTTGTGGAGGATTTAATGCGGACTTCGACGGAGATCAGATGGCTGTCCATGTACCTTTATCTCTGGAAGCTAGAGCAGAAGCTCGTTTACTCATGTTTTCTGAGAAAAATCTTTTGTCTCCAGCTATCGGAGATCCTATTTCTATACCGACTCAAGATATGCTTCTTGGACTTTATATATCAACGATTGGAAATAATCAAGGTATTTATGGTAATAGGTACCACCCGTATCACTCGGAAAATAAAAGCTTTTCCCGTAAGAAACCTTCCTTTTATAGTTATGATGATGTGCTCAGAGCTTATCGACAGAAACGAATTGACTTATACAGCCCCTTATGGCTTCGGTGGGAGGAAGTGGATCTACGTATCATTACCTCCGTAAACCAAGAAGCCCCTATCGAGGTTCAATACGAATCTTTGGGTACCTTCCACGAAATCCATGAACATTATAGAATAAGAAAAGGTAGAAGAGGGGAAATCCTTAATATATACATTCGAACAACTGTTGGTCGTACTCGTTTCAATCGAGAAATGGAAGAAGCCATACAAGGTTTTGCCCGTTCTGAACATCCAAAGAAATCACTACCAGCTTTTAGGATCTAATGTTATTGATCTTATGATCTTTTCATTAGTGTAGATATAGAGATCGAGGAAGCCTTCGAATAACCGGCTTGAACCCATTGCTTAATCCTGCTCATGAAAATATGGAGATTTTTCCTTATGAAGGAACGAACCAGATTGCCCTTTGATAATTTGCCCTTTTATAATAAAGTGATGGATAAAACTGCCATTAAAAAGCTTATTAGCAGATTAATAGATCACTTCGGAATGACATATACATCACATATCTTGGATCAACTCAAGACTTCAGGTTTTCAACAAGCTACTCATACAGCTATTTCATTAGGAATTGATGATCTTTTAACAGCACCTTCCAAAGGATGGCTCGTCCAAGATGCGGAGCAACAAGGTTCTATTTCGGAGAAACATAATCATTATGGGAATGTACATGCAGTGGAAAAATTACGTCAATCGATCGAGATATGGTATGCTACAAGTGAATATTTGAGAAAGGAAATGAATCCGAATTTTAGCATGACTGATCCCTTAAATCCAGTACATGTTATGTCCTTCTCAGGAGCTAGGGGAAGTACATCTCAGGTTCACCAATTAGTAGGTATGAGAGGATTAATGTCAGATCCTCAAGGACAAATCATTGATCTACCCATTCGAAGGAATTTACGCGAAGGGCTCTCTTTAACGGAATATATTATTTCCTGTTATGGGGCTCGTAAAGGAGTTGTGGATACTGCTGTACGAACAGCAGATGCTGGATACCTCACACGTAGACTCGTTGAAGTGGTTCAACACATTGTAGTACGTAGAAAAGATTGTGGCACTATCCAAGGTATTTTCGTAAGTCCCATTCGAGGTCGAGAAAGGGACAGAAATGAAATTTTTGTACGAACACAAATACTGATTGGCCGTGTGCTAGCAGACGATGTATATATAAATAGGAGATGCATTGCCACGCGCAATCAAGATATTGGAGTTGGACTTGCCAATCAATTAATAAATCTTCGAACACAACCAATATATATACGAACCCCCTTTACTTGCAAGAGTATATCTCGGATTTGTCAATTATGTTATGGTCGGAGTACTACTCACAGTCACTTGATCGAATTAGGAGAAGCAGTAGGTATTATTGCAGGCCAATCCATTGGGGAACCAGGAACTCAACTAACACTAAGGACTTTTCATACCGGGGGGGTATTTACTGGTGATATTGCAGAACATGTACGAGCTCCTTTCAATGGAAAGATTGAATTCAATGATAATTTGGTTTATCCTACACGTACATGTAATGGACATCCTGCTTATCTATGTCATAATAACTTATCCATCACTATTGATGGTAAGGATCAAGTACAGAACTTAACCATTCCACCACAAAGTTTGCTTTTGGTTCAGAATGATCAATATGTGGAATCGGAACAAATTATTGCCGAGGTTCGCACTAGAACATCTTCCTTCAAGGAGAAAGTTCGCAAAAATATATATTCTGACCTAGAAGGAGAAATGCACTGGAGTACCAATGTGTGTCATGCACCTGAATATGTACACGGTAATGTTCATTCTATACTCAGGACGGGTTATTTATGGATATTATCGGGAGGTATATACGGATCCGGTGTAGTACCTTTCCCATTTAATAAGCATCAGGATCAAGTAGATGTTCAACTTTTTGTTGCCAAACATAAATCACTTTCCGATTCTTACGTGGATCAAGTGGAACATAGATTGGGTGACTCAAACTGCTATGAGAAGGAAGAACAAATCTTCAGTTATTCAGAAACTGATGGGACCATATGCAACGAGCATCAAGACTCTATTTATGTCACCTTTTCCCCAAAGAATTACAATATTAAGGGGAAAAAACAAATGGATCGATTCATCGTCCCGTTACAATGTGATAAAGAATGGGGAAAAAGAAGAATACCTTGTCCTGATGCGATTCTTAGAATACCCAAAAGTGGTATTCTACAGAGAAATTCCATTTTTGGATATTCTAACGTAGAATATGGAATACCTGATGGGCCAGATATGACAATACCCTTTTCCCTAGATTTCTCGAGGGAAGGGGACAACTTGCAGATTCAAGTTAGCAATTCTATTTCGTACGAAGATGATGAACGAATCCAAGTAATGAATGACACAAGTATTCCATTGGTTCAAACTTGTCTAGGATTTGATTGGGAACAAATAGATTCTATAGAATCTGGAGCTTATGCTTCTCTTACTTCAGTAAAAACAAATAAGATCGTTAGCAATATGATCCAAATTAGCTTGATGAAATACCCCCTTTTTTTCATGGGGAGAAGGGACAATAAAGCAAGTTCTAATTTGATGTTACATAACAAATTGTCCCACACTAATCTTTTCTCTTCCAATGGGGAGAGTCAATTAATTAGTAAGCATCAAGGAACTATTTGTTCATTATCTAATGGGGGGGAAGATAGTGGATCTTTTACGGTTCTGTCACCATCCGACTGTTTTCGAATCGTTCTAGTCAATGATTCAAAATGTTATGATACGGTAAATAAATCAAATAGAGAGGATCCTATGAGAAAAATCATTGAATTTTCGGGTCTCTTGGGTCATTTACATAGTATCACCAACCGTTTTCCATCCTCCCATTTTCTAACTTATAAAAAAGTATTGTCAAAGAAACATTCCATTTTCCACAAGTATTTCAATACTTTTCAAGTACCTAAATACTATTTTATGGACGAAAATATGAGAATTTCTCATTTCGATCCGTGCAGGAACATAATCTCCAATCTCTTGGGTCCAAATTGGTGCTCTTCTCCATCCGAATTCTGCGAAAAAACATTTCCAGTAGTTAGTCCTGGACAATTTATGCCTGAAAGTGTATGTATATCCGAGCATGAACCACTCCCCGAATCTGGTCAAATTATAGCAGTTGATGAGGAATCTTTAGTCATTAGATCAGCTAAACCCTATTTGGCTACTCGAAAAGCGACTGTTCATGGTCATTATGGAGAAATTCTTGACAAAGGAGATACATTGATAACATTGATATATGAAAGGTTCAAATCCAGTGATATAATTCAAGGTCTTCCTAAAGTTGAACAATTGTCAGAAGCCCGTTTGAATAATTCAATATCGATGAATCTGAAAGAAAGTTTTGAAAATTGGACCGGGGATATGACAAGATTTCTTGGAAGTCTTTGGGGGTTATTCATCAGTGCTAGGATAACTATGGAACAAAGTCAGACTCATTTGGTCAATCAGATTCAAAAGGTTTACCGATCCCAAGGGGTACGAATTTGTGATAAGCATATAGAAATTATTGTACGCCAAATGACATCGAAAGTATTAATTTCAGAAGATGGAACAGCTAATGTTTTTTCACCCGGGGAACTCATTGGATTATCACGAGCACAGAGAATGAATCGTGCTCTGGAAGAGGCAATCTACTATAAAACTATGTTATTGGGAATAACAAGGGCATCTCTGAATACTCAAAGTTTTATATCCGAAGCGAGTTTCCAGGAAACTGCTCGGGTCTTAGCTAAAGCTGCTCTACAAGGTCGTATCGATCGGTTGAAAGGCTTGAAGGAAAATGTTATTCTCGGGGGGATTATACCTGCCGGTACTGGACAACATATTCGCCGTTCAGGGAAACGTAACGGAATGGATCCAAGAATGGGGAATAGAAATCTATTTAGCAACAAAGTGAAAGATATTTTATTTCATCATGACAAGGTCTCTTTTTTTTCCATTCAAGAAAATTCTCACAATATATTTAAACAGCCATTAAAATAGTCTTGATAAATAGTCTTGATAAATAGATTTATTGTTATGTTCATGAATATGAATCCTATAATATAATAGGAAAAATATCAAATATTCTATGAGTGAGAACGTTTGTTTGTACCACGTACTAGACAGATAGGCAATCTTTGAGATGTAATCGATTCCATTGGAATAATTAGATATTACAGTCCATGTTATTTCGTTATTTTGGGGAGGAAAGCGAACGAGAATGAGCAAAAGATATTGGAACATTGATTTGGAAGAGATGATGGAAGCAAGAGTTCATTTAGGGCATAAAACTAGGAAATGGAATCCTAAGATGGCACCTTACATTTTTACAGAGCGTAGAGATACTCATATTATTAATCTGGCTAAAACTGCTCGTTCTTCATCAGAAGCTTGTGATTTGCTGTTTGATATAGCAGGTAGAGGAAAGCAATTCCTGATAATCGGTACGAAATATCAAGCAGCTGATTTAGTAGCATCAGCTGCTACAGAAGCTCGATGTCATTATGTAAATAGAAAATGGCTTGGTGGTATGTTAACTAATTGGTCTACTACAGAGACGAGACCTCAGAAGTTCAAGGATTTCAAAAAAGAACAAGATACGGGACGATTCAATCAACCTCCAAAAAAAGAAGCAGCAATGCTCAAGAGACAATTGGACCAATTGCAGAAATATCTAGGTGGGATTAGATACATGACGAGCTTACCCGATATTGCAATAATTACTAATCAACAAGAAGAATCCATTGCTCTTGGGGAATGTAGAACTTTGGGTATTCCGACAATTTGCTTAGTTGATACAGATTGTGATCCAGATCTCGTGGATATCCCAATTCCAGCCAATGATGATGGTATAGCTTCAATCCAATTGATCCTGAACAGATCAACGTCAGCAATTTGTGAAGGAAGGTCATTAAGGCCATTATAGCTATATGAAGGGTTAATAGATAGTTAATTAGTAATAATAATAATAAAATAGAAAAAAAGGGGAGGGGTACCTGAGGATTTACTGAGTTGGCTGCTATTCCATTTAAGATATCGTAAGAGCGAATTTCATTTATTTTTTTGGTTGGCTGCTCCAAATTGAAAAATATTCTTAATGGAATAACCATTTTATTATCTCGTGGCATCAAAAATTCTGATGAGAGTGAAATAATTGAGGAATCCCTCATTCGACAAAAATCATTTCTTTTCTTCTTTAAGTTAATCTTTACAAGGGGGTAATATGGATATGGATATCGTACGATCTCCTATTAGCACACTGAATCATATCTATGAGATATCCGGTGTGGAGGTAGGTCAACATTTTTATTGGCAAATAGGGGGGTTTCAAGTTCATGCACAGGTACTTATAACTTCTTGGGTTGTAATTGCTGTCTTATTAGGTTCAGCTACCATAGCTGTTCGAGATCCACAAACCATTCCTACCGGTGGTCAAAATTTTGTTGAATATATTCTCGAATTTATTCGGGACTTGGCCAGAACTCAGATTGGGGAAGAAGAATATGGTCCTTGGGTTTCCTTTATTGGAACTATGTTTCTATTTATCTTTGTTTCTAACTGGTCAGGTGCTCTTCTTCCTTGGGGAATTCTAAAATTACCTCAAGGGGAGTTAGCCGCACCTACAAATGATATAAATACTACGGTTGCTCTAGCTTCGCTTACGTCAGTAGCATATTTCTACGCAGGTCTTGCAAAGAAGGGGTTAGGTTATTTTGGTAAATATATTCAACCAACCCCAATACTTTTACCAATTAACATCTTAGAGGATTTTACAAAACCTTTATCACTAAGTTTTCGACTTTTTGGAAATATATTAGCCGACGAATTGGTAGTTGCCGTTCCTGTTTCTCCGGTACCTTTAGTAGTTCCTATACCTGTAATGTTCCTGGGATTATTTACGAGCGGTATTCAAGCTCTGATCTTTGCAACTCTAGCCGCAGCTTATATAGGTGAATCCATGGAGGGTCATCATTAAACCACTAAATAACTGTTCAATCAGACATAATATTATCTAAGTATCGTACCAACTCATGACTTGATATGTATGGTAGGAGCAAATCGGAATTCTTAGTAACAAAGGCTTGGTAAGAAGATTTAGGATCAGTTAACTACTAATTCCATCCATTAGATCTCCAGATAGAGTGGATCAGATTGGTTCATTTGTATAAAGATATGAAAGAAAATAGGATCGAACATGTTCACTAATCGGAGTTGGTTGAGTAAAGAATGTACTCCGGCGTAGAACGATTCCATTTTTGTTCCTAGTAAAGGGAGGATTTTTTAACATGTTTACTTTGTATATAGTTCGTTTCATATATTAATCCATTTATATTTATTATAAGCCTTATAGATTATATGGATTAATATATCATATATAGATGTTATATATAATTACTTATAGGCTCTTACACAGTCTATTATCTCTCCGTAATAATAATTCATATGTTCAATAAAATGGAATCTGTATTTCAGATATTTTCATGAATAAATATCTTCATAAGGAATAATAGGTTTCCCTATTCGTTGATATTTTGATACCTAAATCTTTTGGGTTCTTAGTTGTTCGGAATAAATCGTTCCATAATTTCACTATTGGTGAACAATCAATAGATGAAACTGTTGTATTATCAACTATTTCCCAACCTTAGTAAGAGGAGATTACCATGGATCCCTTAATTTCTGCTGCTTCCGTTATTGCTGCTGGATTATCTGTAGGGCTTGCTTCTATTGGACCCGGCGTTGGTCAGGGCACTGCTGCGGGCCAAGCTGTAGAAGGTATTGCGAGACAACCAGAAGCGGAAGGTAAAATACGGGGTACCTTACTGCTAAGTTTAGCTTTTATGGAAGCTTTAACTATTTATGGACTAGTTGTGGCCCTAGCACTTCTATTTGCAAATCCCTTTGTTTGATCCTGAAAACAAAGATCCCTACACCTCGTCATTACATTCTTCCTATACCTATACTTCGGTCATAGAGATTAATGATGCGCGCGGCAGGGAAGAGAGTAGATAGGGCAAGCAATTTTTTTTTTTTTTATCCTTATATGAGACCTGGGACTAAGTATCCCAAATATTCTTATCCAGAACTAGATAGATAGGATCAAATAAGAAAAGAACAAGATTCTGTAGAACATATCCTTATCTATGAGGGGAGAACGTATGAAAAATGTAATGGATCCTTTCATTTCCTTGAGTTATTGGCCTTCTGCTGGGGGTTTCGGGTCAAATACCAATATTTTAGAAACAAATATAATAAATCCAAGTGTGGTGCTTAGTGTACTAATATATTTTGGAAAGGGAGTGTGTGCGAATTGTATATTCGAATAATATGGCTGGGCCCAACCAGCTGCACTTTGGAGTTTGGAGATAGAAAAGTGCATGATCTCTACGAATTACTTCCGAACAGGGAATAGCGAAGAACTATAGCATTTCGTAATTGATTGGGAGATGAACTCTTAGTTTATACCAACCAACCAATGAGAGAGGACCATTAGAATGGTTAAAGCTGAACTGCTTGAAGTCTAAGCACAACTAACTGGGTACTCTTTCCACCGCTGTGTCAAGATGAGATGGATTCAAAGGCATAGTTGGAGATTGATCCGATATATAACATTCATATCAATGGAATAATCCATTTACTGAAAAATAGTCCCAATCTCCCATCCAAATTTAGTTCCAATGCTGAACCGACGACCTACACAGAACAGAAGGGAAATTATTCGATAAAACAAAAAGGAGGAGGCACAAATGAATTGGTTGAATGGAACGTATTGATTCCAATTTCATGGGAGAATAAAAGGAGAGAAAAGGGGAAACAACAAGAAAAACAACAACTTTATTGATAATTGCAAATCCCTTTTGCCGGAAGAGCCCTTCGAAGATCTCGGTCTTTTATAGATTGATTCTAATCTTCCGTAAACGGAACGGAAAGGGCAGGCTTGGTGTTTATGAGGGAAGGGAACGTATATGTTCCTGGGGAATAAAAAAAGAACTGAGCAGGAGAGCCGAATGAATTGAAAGATTCGTGTTCGGTTTGGGAAGAGATTATGAATTCATTAAATTTGTGAATAGATAATCTACTTTCATTAAGTAATCTATTAGATAACCGTAAACAGAAAATATTGAGTACTATTCAGAATTCGGAAGAACTATGTAAAGTAGCTATCGATCAGCTCGACAAAGCTCGGGTTCGCTTAAGGGAAGTGGAAAGGATAGCAAACGAAATCCGGGTAAATGGAGACTCCCAGATAGAACGAGAGAAAGAGGATCTCATCAAAGTTGCTTCTGAGAATTTGGAACAATTAGAGGATCCCAAGAATGAGACGGTTTACTCCGAACAGCAAAGAGTAATTGACCAGATCCGACAACAAGTTTCTCGCCAAGCTTTACGAAGAGCTATAGGAACTTTGAATAGTCGTTTGAATACTGAGTTACATTTACGTACGATCGATCACAATATTGGCCTGCTTAGAGCCATGATGAACACAAATAATTAGTTGTTATAGGTCCTATTTCTCAACAGATAATTAATGAGTGCTAATGGGAAATATTCGACTCGACGAAATTAGTAGTATTATACGAAAACAGATCGAACAATATAATAACGAAGTAAGAGTTGGTAATCTTGGCACCGTACTTCAAGTAGGAGATGGCATTGCTCGTATTCATGGTCTTGATGAAGTAATGGCAGGGGAATTATTGGAATTTGGAGATGGTACAGTAGGCATTGCCCTAAATTTGGAATCGGATAATGTTGGAGCTGTATTAATGGGTGATGGCTTGATGATACAAGAAGGCAGTTCTGTGAAAGCAACGGGAAAAATTGCTCAGGTACCAGTAAGTGATGCGTATTTGGGTCGTGTTGTAAATGCTCTAGCCCAACCCATTGATGGCAAGGGTCAAATTTCAGCTTCCGAATTTCGACTGATTGAATCTCCCGCTCCAGGTATTATATCAAGACGTTCCGTATATGAACCCCTTCAAACGGGACTTATTGCTATTGATTCTATGATTCCTATAGGACGTGGTCAGCGAGAATTAATTATTGGGGACAGACAGACCGGCAAGACAGCAGTAGCTACAGATACTATTCCTAATCAAAAGAGTCAAAATGTAATCTGTGTCTATGTAGCAATTGGTCAAAAAGCTTCTTCCGTGGCTCAGGTAGTTAATACATTCCAAGAACGTGGCGCAATGGAATATACCATTGTGGTAGCGGAAACTGCGGATTCTCCCGCTACATTACAATATCTCGCTCCTTATACAGGGGCAGCTTTGGCTGAATACTTCATGTATAAGAAACAAAATACTTCAATAATTTATGATGATCTCTCCAAACAGGCACAAGCTTATCGACAAATGTCTCTTCTATTAAGAAGACCACCTGGCCGAGAAGCTTATCCGGGAGATGTTTTCTATTTGCATTCCCGTCTCTTGGAAAGAGCAGCTAAATTAAGTTCTCAGTTAGGTGAGGGGAGTCTTACGGCTCTACCAATAGTTGAGACTCAAGCTGGAGATGTTTCAGCTTATATTCCCACTAATGCAATTTCAATTACCGATGGACAAATATTTTTATCGGCTGATCTATTCAATGCCGGGATCCGACCTGCTATTAATGTGGGTATTTCCGTATCTAGAGTAGGATCCGCGGCTCAGATAAAAGCTATGAAAAAGGTAGCTGGAAAATTGAAATTAGAGTTAGCTCAATTTGCAGAGTTGGAAGCCTTTGCACAATTTGCTTCCGATCTTGATAAAGCTACTCAAGATCAGTTGGCAAGGGGTCAACGATTACGTGAGTTGCTCAAACAATCTCAGTCGGCTCCTTTGAAAGTAGAAGAACAAATAGCTACTATTTATACCGGAACGAATGGATACCTAGATATATTAGAGATAGCACAGGTGAGAAAATTTCTCGTTCAGTTACGCGAGTATTTGATAAAGAATAAACCTCAGTTTGGAGAAATTATACGTTCTACTGGTACATTTACGGAAGAAGCAAAAGCTCTTCTGGAAGAGGCTCTTAAGGAACATACTGAACTTTTTTTACTTCAAGAACAAAAATGAATATTTTATCATTTGGCAGGACATTCGGAACAGGAAAAAGAGCTTAAGAATTTGTTCCAATACATTGCACAACAATTTTGAACAATTGAAGAGTCTTACGTCCAATAGGATTTGAACCTATACTGAAGGTTTAGAAGACCTCTGTCCTATCCATTAGACGATGGACGCTCTTTTTCTCTTTTTTCACTATCTTTGGCATATCCCGATCCACTTTTTGATTCACAATGAGATTAGGATAGGAAAAGAATAGAATCTATTTCATATTGAAATGGAAAATATATTTTGAATGAATTGTGAAATTATGTGATATGCTTAATCACTTTATATCTACCTATTCTATCTATATATATAGATAGAATAGGTAGATATCCGTTAGCGGGTAGCGGGAATCGAACCCGCATCGTTAGCTTGGAAGGCTAGGGGTTATAGTCGACATTGATTATTAAATGCCTCTAATTCAGAACCGAACATGAAAATTTCATGTCATTCGGCTCCTTCATGGGAGATAGAGGTATGAGGGAAGAAACGGAGTATTTATATAAAATCTTTAAGAGATTTTAATTTTTTTATCCTTCTTTTTTTTTTCTTTTCTAATTAAACCCTAATTTCTTATCGTACCCATAGCATCTATGTCAGTTTCTTCTCTTTTCTCCCCTTCTATCTTTTTTTTTTAGTGAAGGGCCCCGAATCGTAGAATACTTACTCACTTTCTAGATGATCCCTATAGAAAGATCAATTTGAAAAGTTTCAAATGATCACAAATCTTTCTAATTACTTCGTTCCCTATTTCTACTGATTCCGATCCCCAGGAGAACAAATTCCACCGAGCTCGAACAAAATGCCGATAACCCAAGTAAACCAAAGTCATCGTTCTATAGCTATTTGGCTTCAACCTGGGGTCCTTCCATCCATAAGTTAAAGGTTTAGTCACGATGAAAAATATCTTTGGATCCCCATAGATCTGTTATTTCTCTAATTGGAAAGATTTATCTAACCTTTCAAACATTCTGTGTCGCTATCTTGGAACCAAAAATGTGTTTCTATTTAATCATTTAAGATCCAGATTACGAGAAGGTATGTTATTCCTGAACCAAGGTATTCATAGGGGAGGTTTTTAACCTATCTAGAAATAGAGCTTTAGATGGATCAGAGATCCATGTAAAAGATCCTTCAACTATTCAAGTTGATAATGTAACGAATCACACTTTTACCACTAAACTATACCCGCCACGATCCAATTGTAATATACGGATCGATCTTTTGTCCAACCAATAGGAAGACGAGGAGTTATCAACCTCCATTGAAAGTTTCTATCAATCATTACCTCGTTTTCATCATTACATGAATCTCCATCCCCGGAGATTCAATACTTGGGTAAATAGTATTTCATTCCCGGAGATGGCTCATTGTAATTATAAATTACCTTTGCGAACTGCTGATAAAACAATTACTAATGGACCCGATACAACCGTCAGAGTCAGAACAGTGAGCTGTGCAATAACCTCTAGATTCATTTCGTTTTCTTTCACCCCTATGATCCCATCGACTTGATGGATGTATGAATAAAATGTTGTCAAGATCAATCACTTTTCACACTTCTATTTTCTCTTCTCCTTCCCCATCTGTGTAGTTTCGATTAGGAAACTATAGCCTTGAGCAACTAATATCTTTACAATAGCCTTGAGCAACTGATATCTTTCCAATAATACATAAAAGAGAGCCCATTGATGTATTTCAATATCTAGATAATCAAATTGGATACTGGAGAGAAATAAATGGACTAATCCGTTCCGTGTAACTCATTTATTCAAAATGATTGGAGAGGGAATGAAGAGATGATAGCTCAATTTGTGATAGCCTTTTTTCTTGCTTTTATAACAATGATTTTAGCGCTCAGATTAGGTAGAGCGCTGTATTATTGATTCCTGACTTTTCTTGGTTTGGCCTGGCCGGTGTGGCCAGGCCAATAAAAGAAAAGAATCTTTTTTAACGAAATGAACAATACGATTCGCCAGATTGGTTTTTATCTAACTGAATAATTGCTATATTCATTGTATTGTCGATACAATCCGTACATGCTATGGTATACATCTTCACTCCACCATTCATTTTGTTACATTCCATTTTGGAGAGATGGCTGAGCGGACCAAAGCGGCGGATTGCTAATCCGTAGTACGGATTATCCGTACCGAGGGTTCGAATCCCTCTCTCTCCGTTCGGTCACTATTGATCCTGAAAACGGATAACTTCGGATCTTTCTACGGAAAGGAAAGGAGATATCGTTCATGGACGAACGGAAGGATGAATAGGGAGATCTAGTTTCCTCTTTTTTCGCAGGTTCATGGAATAATGAACAGGTATTTATGCGTTTTTTCAGTATAAATGGGACCAATCCCCACATTGTGTATTGGTACATACAAAAGATAAAATATCTTTGCTTATTCCTGCTATTATGTATGATTTGCTTCTCCCTGCTATTATGTATGAACAGAATTGTTTCGAACCTGTTCCATCATTAGCAATGTCCAAGTGAATATATGTTAACCTTCGAGATGATCCGGGGGTCTAGCTCGATAGCATGATCTATTCCAATCAAATGTGAGAAAGTTACATAGTGTCTACTTTTTCCGATAAAGGGGTGTTTTCATGGGTTTGCCTTGGTATCGCGTTCATACCGTCGTATTGAATGATCCTGGTCGGTTAATTTCTGTACATATAATGCATACAGCTCTAGTTGCTGGTTGGGCTGGTTCAATGGCTTTGTACGAATTAGCAGTTTTTGATCCATCCGATCCTGTTCTTGATCCAATGTGGAGACAAGGTATGTTTGTTATACCTTTTATGACTCGTTTGGGAATAAAGAATTCATGGAGTGGATGGAGCATCACCGGAGAAACTGTAACTAATCCTGGTATTTGGAGTTATGAAGGTGTGGCTGGGGCACATATCATGTTTTCTGGCCTGTGCTTTTTGGCAGCTATCTGGCATTGGGTATATTGGGATCTGGAACTATTCTGTGATGAACGTACGGGAAAACTTTGTTTAGATTTGCCAAAAATATTTGGAATTCATTTATTCCTCTCAGGAGTAGCTTGTTTCGGATTTGGAGCATTTCATGTAACGGGTTTGTATGGTCCTGGGATATGGGTGTCTGATCCTTATGGACTAACTGGAAAAATACAACCAGTGGATCCGGCATGGGGAGCTGAAGGTTTTGATCCTTTTGTTCCGGGAGGAATAGCTTCTCATCATATTGCAGCAGGTATATTGGGTATATTAGCAGGTCTATTCCATCTCAGTGTTCGTCCTCCCCAACGTTTATATATAGGATTACGCATGGGGAATATTGAAACGGTCCTATCCAGCAGTATTGCTGCTGTGTTTTTTGCAGCTTTCGTTGTTGCCGGAACCATGTGGTATGGCTCCGCAACTACTCCGGTCGAATTATTTGGTCCCACCCGTTACCAGTGGGATCAGGGATACTTCCAACAAGAAATAGATCGACGGGTTCGTGCCGGTCTGGCCGAAAATTTGAGCCTATCGGAAGCTTGGTCAAAAATTCCCGAGAAACTCGCTTTTTATGATTACATTGGTAATAATCCAGCTAAGGGAGGGTTATTCAGAGCAGGTGCAATGGACAATGGAGATGGAATAGCTGTTGGTTGGTTAGGACACCCTATCTTCAAAGATAAGGAGGGAAATGAGCTTTTTGTACGTCGTATGCCTACCTTTTTCGAAACATTTCCAGTAGTTCTGGTAGACAAAGAAGGAATTGTTAAAGCCGATGTTCCTTTTAGGAGGGCAGAATCAAAGTATAGTGTTGAACAAGTAGGTGTAACTGTTGAGTTCTATGGTGGTGGACTTGACAGGGTTAGTTTTGGTGATCCCGCTATAGTTAAAAAATATGCTAGACGCGCTCAATTAGGTGAAATTTTTGAATTAGATCGTGCTACTCTAAAATCCGATGGTGTTTTTCGTAGTAGTCCAAGGGGTTGGTTTACTTTTGGACATACTACATTTGCTCTCCTTTTCTTTTCTGGACACATTTGGCATGGTTCTAGAACCCTATTCAGAGATGTTTTTGCTGGTATCGACCCGGATTTGGATGCTCGAATAGAATTTGGAGCATTCCAAAAATTGGGAGATCCAACTACTAAGAGACAAGTGGTATGATATTGCTCCTATCTCTTCTCTAATCAATATTAGTACGAAAGCTATCTCCATAATTGTAAATTACGATCGAATCTATGGAAGCATTGGTTTATACATTCCTGTTGGTATCGACCCTAGGGATAATCTTTTTCGCTATTTTCTTCCGAGAACCACCCAAAGTTCCGACTAAAGGGGGAAAATAATTTTACTTCTCCAAATCCTCATTCTTTCTCTCCCATCAAAGAAAGAATGACCTTCCCCTATAGGGAAGGTCATTCTTTCTGTTAGTCCTCGTGATCCTCAAAAGGATCCCTAAGTTGTTCAGAGGGTTGCCCAAAGGCGGTGTATAGGGCATAACCAGTAAAGCTCACAAGTAAACAAGATATGGAGATGGCGACTAAGGTTGCAGTTTCCATTATTAGGTGATCCCAATATCATGGTATGTTTACGATATAATAACAAAGTTAACAGATCTCAACCAATGCAATAGTTTCTATGGCTACACAGACCATTGATGATACTTCCAAAATCGTGCCAAGACCAACCCTTGTAGGAAGGTCCTTAAAACCGCTTAATTCGGAATATGGTAAAGTAGCTCCTGGATGGGGAACTACTCCTCTTATGGGTTTTGCAATGGCTCTATTTGCAGTATTCCTATCTATTATCTTGGAGATTTATAATTCTTCCGTTTTATTGGATGGTATCCCGGTTAGTTGGGGCTAAAGGAACTCCAAAATCCGTCCGGCGAGCTCTTGAAGAAAAAAAAAAAAAAAAAGAACTGAGAGATCCAAACCCAGATCAAATAGGGTCTTTTCATTTTTAGCTTATCTTGTTCCAATAGTTTGATCGTGTAATTACTTTTCTATAAGGATTTTTGGAATATGGGTGTGCGACTTGTTGAAATCGATCCATATTTATAGTACAGAAGACCGATCTGTTATCTTCATCAAGATGGTCCTACCTCGTTGGATATTTAATTGATAGAATAGTGAATCTCTAGAGCACGAGGTCTATTATAGATATGTTCCAGGAAGATCTGAACTATGGTTTGTACCTATCATTTCCTCGTCACCAGGCTTCCAATAAATAAATTGAAAGATCTATCCCTCTTCATAATTATGCTGATTATGACCAAAGAATTCTATAGTTAGTATCTTTTTTCTCTTAGTTAGCATATTTCGTTGAGTGAGCGAAGATCAAAAGGTTATTACCCAGAGAACTTTTTGGGGATTTGATAAAATCATCGGGGTATAATCTAAATCTGAGGTTTGGATTGATTCATCTATTGAGATCTCGACAAGATAATTCCTATCGATCGTCTATATTAGTTCTTTTATAGGGAACTTATATTACACGAATAGGGTAAAAGATCGTTCAAAAGGCCTATAGTGATTTATCATAGGGATGAGCCGACTTGAAATTTTGGCACTATTTTTCATTTTGGCACTATAAAGTCTTCTAATAGAAATGCTGGATTGTTTCGAATCATCCTCATTTCCCCAGCCGGTCAGGCAACGAACCATCAAGTATCTCGATATTTTCCCAATTTATATTATATATTTGTGTCCAAAAGCATTTGTGTGTTCTTGTTTAAGCCGTATGAACAAAAATTTTCATGTACGGTTTTCAGAGGGGGAATTTTAGTTTACCTATCTCAATAAAGTATACGATTGGTTCGAAGAGCGTCTCGAGATTCAGGCGATTGCGGATGATATCACCAGTAAATATGTTCCTCCTCATGTCAATATATTTTATTGTCTAGGGGGGATCACACTTACCTGTTTTTTAGTACAAGTAGCTACTGGTTCTGCTATGACTTTTTACTATCGTCCAACCGTTACAGAAGCTTTTGCTTCTGTTCAATACCTAATGACCGAAGTTAACTTTGGTTGGCTAATCCGATCAATCCATCGATGGTCGGCAAGTATGATGGTTCTAATGATGATCTTGCACGTATTCCGTGTTTATCTCACAGGTGGATTTAAACAACCCCGTGAATTAACTTGGGTCACGGGTGTAATTTTGGGTGTGCTGACCGTATCTTTCGGTGTAACTGGTTATTCTTTGCCCTGGGATCAAATTGGTTATTGGGCAGTTAAAATTGTAACCGGTGTGCCCGAGGCTATTCCTGTAATAGGATCTCCTTTGGTAGAGTTATTACGCGGAAGTGTTAGTGTGGGTCAATCTACCTTGACTCGTTTTTATAGTTTACACACTTTCATATTACCCCTTCTTACTGCTGTATTTATGCCAATGCACTTTCTAATGATCCGTAAGCAAGGTATTCCAGGTCCTTTATAGAGAGAAAAGATAGATGAAAAATAACTATTCATAACTTATTGTTCCGAGTAACGACGGTAATATCTCATCGCCAGGAATATTTCTTATTATAAAATGGAAATATCCATAGAAAATAGAAAATATGGTCCTCGGATTTCTCCTTTCGATTTTGGAGTATTATTCATCCAATACAAACAAATAATTGGAGTAGATTCTCAGACGGAGAAGATGGATTATGGGAGTGTGTGACTTGAACTATTGATTAGGCCATGCAGTTTCTCCGATCTACCACATCAAAATTTCTGAGAAAAATGTGTCTCTGTCCCAATTTCCTTATCAGAAATAGGAAGTTTAGCACCTGGGTGGAAAAGCATCAGTCAGTTTTTTCCGTTCCAAGAGAATTATTTCTATGATCGAATCCGGATCAGGAAGGGCTCCGTGAGATCCGGTCAATGGGGTAATATTTTCATATAATCAATAATTGGATCATATGACTTTATTTATCCTTTTCATAGTGTGAAAATGCATCCATTTTCCTTGCATCCATTTCGACGGAAAAAAACTATCGGAGTGAAAGAAGGGATCTAAGGAAGAAGAGAGGCCAGATCAATAACAAGTCAATACCTTGTATGTAAAAAAACTTTTTAAGTCTATTCGTGATAATAAACACAAATTACAAGGACTAAGATGGTCCAAAAAGCATATCGATCATGATCGAATTTGTGAGCTTACTTGGGTAATGAGCATTTAACTGGAATAAGAAAATTACCAATGATGGATGATCATGAACATTATTAGTTCCTATTATTCCAATCCGTCTTCCATCACGAGAAAAATAAGTGATATATACTTCCTCCAGTTATTGTTCGAGCCGGATGATCAAAATTGGCATGTCCGGTTCTTTCGGGGGATAGATCCATCGAGATCTACTTATCCCAATAACAAAGAAACCTGACCTGAATGATCCTGTATTAAGGGCTAAATTAGCTAAAGGTATGGGACATAATTATTATGGAGAGCCTGCCTGGCCCAATGATCTTTTATATATTTTTCCAGTAGTAATTTTAGGTACTATTGCATGTACAGTAGGTTTAGCGGTTCTAGAACCATCAATGATTGGTGAACCAGCAAATCCATTTGCAACTCCTTTGGAGATATTGCCCGAATGGTATTTTTTCCCCGTATTCCAAATACTTCGTACAGTACCTAACAAATTATTAGGTGTCCTTTTAATGGCCTCAGTACCCGCGGGATCATTGACGGTGCCTTTTCTAGAGAATGTGAATCAATTTCAGAATCCATTTCGTCGTCCAGTAGCTACAACAGTATCCTTGATCGGTACTGCAGTAGCCCTTTGGTTAGGTATTGGGGCAGCGTTGCCTATTGATGAATCTTTAACTTTAGGTCTTTTCCAATTTGATCCAACTGTCGAATATAAAAATCTCTTCATTTTTTATTCATATATCTAGGGAGTAGTTTCTTTAAGACAAATTATATCTCCCTAGATATACCCATCTTGTCAGAGATTTATTTCAAATATTTTATGAAATAGAGATATGTCAAAGATTCTAAATGAAATTATTCTCATTACTCTCCAGAATAACTTGGGAAAGGAAATGAATGAAGAAATGGAATGTAATGGAACCTTTTAATGAACCTGAAACTAATTTCTGGGTAGATTAATTGCAAAACGTTTTCGTAGAACTTCCAATACCTGTTCGATAGATTCCTTGCCGAAGTGTTCAATTCTCATTAGATCTTCTCGACTATAATTTAAGAGATCCAATAATGTATGTATATTGGCTCTTCTGAGACAGTTATAGGTTCTGGGGGGTAACTCTAATTGGTCAATGAAAATATGTTGAAATGCAATTTTTTCTTTTGTTTCCCCCGTATCAGTAAATACGTGCGAAAGGGGGAAAGGAGGCATATTAGAAGACCCTTTTCTATTGTTCATTCCATCGATGTTCTGTTCCTCTCCATGCAGGAAGGGAATTAATAAGTCGATCAAATTTCGAGAAGCTTCGTAAAGTGCCTCTCTAGGAGTTAACCCCCCATTCGTCCATATTTCCAGGAAAAGGACTTCTCGTATTTCATTTCCGCTCCCATAGGAATGAATACTATAATTCGCATCGCGAACAGGCATAAAAACAGCATCTATAGGAAAAATTCCGTCCTGATAATTATTTGGACTATGTATAATATATCCGCGATTTTTTTCAATTCGTAATCTTATATCAAAAGTAATTGATTTAGTAAGTCTAGCTATATGTTGTGTAGTATCAATTATTTTCACAGAAGGTGGTAATATGATATCTTGAGCAGTTACATTTCTAGGTCCAACGATATAGATAGAAGCTTCTCGGATTCCGTACGAATCACTTCTAAGTACAATTTCTTTTAGATTCATCAAAATGTCATGTACCGATTCTTCAATACCTATTATCGCGGAATATTCATGTTTTATGTTATCCAATTTAACATGTGTGATACATGTTCCTTCTACTTCTCCAAGTAAAGCTCTTCGCATTGCGATGCCTATTGTATCGGCTCGACCCTTGCAGAGCGGGGATAGAGCAAAACGGCCATAATGAAGACGCTTACTGTATGCTCTGGATTCGAGGCACTTCCATCGTAGTGTCTGAATAGAGACTGAGATTTCATCTCGAATCATACCAAGATTATTTGATCAGATTATTAAATCATTTCTTTCTCTTGAAATTCATTCAATTCTTACACACGTCTCTTTTTGGGAGGTCTACATCCATTATGTGGCATAGGGGTTACGTCACGTACAAAACTTAATAGTATGCCACTTCTACGAATGGTTCGTAATGCTGTATCTCTCCCCCGACCAGGACCACTTATCATAACTTCTACTCGTTCCATACCCCGATCCATTAATGTACGAATAACATTTTCTGCTGCAGTCTGGGCAGCAAATGGTGTACCTCTCCTTGTGCCTTTGAATCCACAGGCACCGGCAGAAGACCAAGACAAAACTTGTCCCCGTACATCTGTAACAGTCACAATGGTATTGTTAAAACTTGCTTGAACGTGAATAACTCCTTTGAGTACTCGATGTTCATTCCTACGTGAACCAATTCTTCTTGTAGTTTTTGACATATTAATCATTATGAGTTCAGTTCGAAAAATGCATATCGAAATCTATTTTACCACTAGATCCGTTCATTGATATAGAGGAAGATTACCCCTGTTTTTGCTTATGTCTCGGATTGGAACAAATTATCATAACTCGTTTCCGTCTACGAATTGGTCGACATTTTCCACAAATTCTACGAATAGAAGCACGAATTTTCATATTTGTGACCCTCCAATTTGCTCATATTACATTCTGTTCCTTGAGAAAGAGAGTCTATTTAATCTATGATTCTCGATCCCCATCAGATGTTAAAAAGGTGATTCAATCGTTTGAAGATTTGTTGCTAAGTCTATATATTATACGTCCTTTGCTTAAATCATAAGCACTTAATTCGACCTTGACCCTATCTCCTGGTAGTATTCGTACGGAATTACGTCGAATCCTACCCGAAATATGAGTCAGAATCTGACATCCATTATCTGTCAGAACTCGAAACATACCGTTGGGGAGTGATTCAGTAACCAAACCTTCCGCATGGATCAGATTCTGTTTGTTCATCGAATCTCCTCCTCTTTTGATAAAAAAAATTGACTAACGTGCTTGGATGAAGATGAATGGTGTCTCGAACCAAACTTGCTCCGACTTTTCATACCATGGGGATATCTTACAGAATCAATATTTTTGGACAAAATTGAGATCAATTACCATACATAACATAATATTTCTCCTCCAATTTTTTTCTGTCGAGCTTCTCGATCCGTCAAAATTCCTTGGGAAGTAGAAAGAATTACGATCCCCATTCCACCTAGAACTTTTGGAATTTCTCGATAATTGGAATAAATCCTCGAACCAGGTTTGCTGGTACGCTTTGACGTGGTTATATATGTCCTTTCTTTCCTTCTCCGATATTTTGAAGTCGATATAAAAAAAGATTTTTGGCCTTCCTGATGTTCCCTAACATCTTCTATAAAACCTTCTCGTAAAAGGATCCTTACGATGTTCTTGCTAATATTAGTAGCTGTTACTCGAACCGTTCCTTTTCCTACCATGTCGGCGTTTCTTATAGAAGTAATTAGATTGGCAATAGTATCGTTACCCATGACGAAGGAATTCTTAGGAATTCCTGGTCTCGATATAAAAGGCATGTTCAATTTTCTTCGAGGAATATGCCTGAGGTGCAATGAATTGATCCATATACCATTTTATGAACTATCAGTAGAAGGTCTCTACAAGATTGATAAGTACTTATAAGACTTCGGGAGCCAATGAAACTATTTTTGTGAAATTCAATTGTCTCAATTCCTGAGCAACCGGACCAAAAACTCGAGTTCCTTTTGGATTTCCTTCCTGATCAATGACAACTGCTGCATTGTCATCAGATCGTATCATCATTCCATTGTCACGTTCAAGTTCTTTACAGGTGCGTACAACTACGGCTCTAACTACTTCTGATTTTTCCAGGGGCATGTTAGGTACTGCTTCTTTAATTATAGCAATGATAACATCACCTATATGAGCGGATTTACGATTACTTGCTCCTAGAACTCGAATACACATTATTTTTCGGGCTCCACTGTTATCCGCTATATTCAAATAAGTTTGAGACTGAATCATTTTTCCTCCAAAAGATTTGTTACTTCGGCGGATAACAAAAAAAAAAAAGAGAGAGAAGGGTTCTTATGAACTAATAATCTTTTTCCACCAGAAATAGCTCTTTCATTCTGTATGGGTTAAATAGTAACAAATTGAGTACGTATAGGCATTTTGTATGCAGCTATTCTAGCAGCTGCTCTAGCGACGGTTTCGGATACTCCGCCCATTTCATAAAGTATTCGACCTGGTCTGATGACAGATACCCAATATTCGGGAGATCCTTTCCCGGAACCCATACGTGTTTCCGCAGGTCTCATTGTAATGGGTTTGTCGGGAAATATACGTATCCATATTTTTCCGCCACGACGGGCATAACGAGTAATCGTTCTTCGTCCGGCTTCTATCTGCCCAGATGTGATCCAAGCCGGTTCAAGTGCTTGAAGAGCGAATCTACCGAAACAAATGCGATTGCCACGAGAAGATACTCCTTTCATTCTTCCCCTATGTTGTTTACGAAATTTTGTTCTTTTTGGGTTATAGTCGATGGTTTATAGTATTTTGATCCCATCTCTAATCCAGAACCGGACATGAAAGTTTCTTCTCATCCGGCTCCTTGTGAAGAATCTATATCAAATTGGACAATGTGTAGTTAGTTATTAGTTATATATAAATGAGTCTATATCTACGCATTACGCATATCATAAATAGAATCTAATTTATGGGACGAATAACTCTTTATTTCAATCCAACGAGACTCTTAATAAATAATTTCACAGGCGAATATGGACTCTTTCGGTATTTGCTCCATGGGGTCGACTTACTTATAGACTCCATCCAATGAGATTAATTCGTTTTTGGTTTATTTCGCCATCCTATCCAATGAATGATTAAGATTCCTATATGATCTTATGCAGTCATAGGTTCCATCGTTCCATAGCTTCTATCTAAATGCCCAGGTCTTACCTCTGCAATGGAGCTTTCTTTTCATCTGTTATGGAATCAATTTCCTTAGTTTCCATCGATCCGAAGCTCTTTCTCCTTCATAAACTGAATCCCTTCAATCTTCCTTGAATGAATCAGGATGATTCTTATGCTTTATCACACTGCTTTTCGGAGGGTAATTAATTAACCATACAATATTGGGAGAAGATTTCAATTCTCCTTCTTCTTTTTTTTTTTCTTTTTCCGCATTACCAAACACCTTTCTCGCTTCACGAAAGATCAAAATATCCTTTTTTCTCTCGTGGAAGAAAGTCTTTACGAGGTATATTTACCATAGTTATTGGATCTTGGCAATATGAAGCAATGAGTTAGTCTCTAGTTTCTTTATACCAGAGACCAATCCGTTCTTATTTCGAGTTCTCCATAACTCCGGAAAAGAATGAAAAGCTCGATTCCAACGAGTCGCACACTAAGCATAGCACGGTTCCAAAATGGTAAATCTAATTGATATTCGATCTGATAGAATTGATGATCCATGATCGGGCAGATTAGGAAAAAAACCAATTCTTTCTAATCCTCTAAAATCCAAATTTTGATCCCTAAAACTCCATAGATGGTTTGAACCGGATAATAACAATAATCAATCCTAGCTCGAATTGTCTGTAGGGGAACCCTACCTCCCCTGTCCCATTCGACCCGGGCAATTTCCTTTCCGTCGAGACGTCCTGCGATTTGGATCTGAATACCTTCTACATCTTCCCGTTCAGCCAGTTCAATAGCTTTCTTCATTGTTTTTCTGAATGGAACTCTATTCTCTAGTTGTAGGGCAATATACTCCGCAAGAATATTAGGTTTTCTATAGGGTTTCGCAACTTTTTCTATAGCAATGTGAAGTTTTCGATCCACAGAATCAAGCATATTTAGTACATCGTTTCTTAATTTTTCAATTCCTTGGCCCCTACCTTCTATTAACAACAAGTTGGGAAATCCAATATAGATTTTGACCTGAATCAAATCGATCTTTCTGCGAATCTCTACACGTGCAATTCCTCCATAATTCGAGGAGCTCTTTATATGTGTTCGTACATAGTTTTCAATGCAAGTACGTATTTTCTGATCTTCTCGGAGATCTTTGGAATAATTCCTTTGTTGTGCGAACCAATGGGAACGATCATTTTGAGTTACACCCAGTCTAAAACCAAGTGGATTTATTTTCTGTGCCATATCTATCCTCTTTCTCGGGATTCTATTGACATAATGGGATCATTCGATCTGGAGATTTCTTCCAATACAATAGTTATATGACAAGTGGGTTTCTGTATTGGATAACCACGTCCCTGAGCTCTAGGTTGAACCCTTTTGAAAACAGTACCTTCATTCACTTCAACTCTACCGACAAGTAAATTGGCTTTGTTCAAACCCATATTGTGATTTGCATTCGCCGCCGCAGAATGAATTAATTGTGATATGGGATAACAGGCCCCATAAGGCATCAGTTCCAGTATCATAAGTGCTTGTCCATATGAACGACCACGAATTTGATTAATGACTCTACGTGCTTTATGAGCAGACATACGTATATTTTTCGCCAAAGCTCGTATCTTTGGACCTGAACTATTATTTCCCATTGACTTCACCCTCCCCAATGAATGACAAGTATCTCTCAATTAACGACGAGATTTCTTATCGTTTCTCGCATGTCCCTGAAAAAGTAAAGTAGGTGCAAATTCCCCCAATTTATGGTCTACCATACGATCTGTTACATAAATGGGTAAATGTTCCCTCCCATTATGAACAGCAATTGTATGACCGATCATTGCGGGTACAATGACAGATGCCCGGGACCAGGTCACTATTATCTTCTTTTCTTCCTTTATGTTTAGATTTTTAATTTTCCTCAATGAATGATTAGCCACAAAAGGATTTTTTTTCAGTGAACGTGCCATGATCAATTACCTTTCTTTCCTCTTTTTTTTTTTTATGGGTATCCAACCATTCTTACTCACGTCGACGAAGGATTGAAGCATCACTGTATCTATTCCTCTTCCGACTTTTCTTTCCAAGCGCACTATAGCCCCAGGGGGTCACGGGTTTTTTCCTGCCAATTGGGGTTCTTCCTTCCCCACCTCCATGAGGATGGTCTACAGGGTTCATAGCTACTCCTCTTACCTCAGAACGCTTACCCAACCAACGTTTAGCTCCGGCTTTACCGAAACTTCTATTCTTTGCATTGATATTACCCACTTGTCCAATTGTTGCTGAGCAGTTCTCAGATATTAAACGAACTTCTCCAGATGGTAATCTTAATGTGGCCGATCGATCTTCTTTTGCAATCAGTTCTGCTACAGCACCTGCCGCTCTAGCTAATTGTCCACCTTTTCCAAGTGTTATTTCTATATTATGTATAGCCGTGCCTAAGGGCATATTGGTTGAAGTAGACTCTTATTCCGATGAATAAAAATCCCTTCCCAAACTGTACAAGCCTCTCTCAGGGCATACAGCTTTCTGGATGTATATGAGATTTCACATATATCTCATAAATAGAATCGAGATGAGAAAGGGCATCTATTTTATTCTTTATGTCCCGATTTTCTACATCCTAAGTCTCTCTATTCCATCATCTGGCTTATATTCTTTATGTAGCATTCAGAATGAATGACTTTATCAAATTACGCTAATACTTTCGTATGTTATGGATAACGTAGGAGGCATATTAAACATCTTTTTCTATTCTCTCTCTTTCAACTTTTTGTCCTCTCCCCATCTTTTCCTTTTGGGAATTATTACCACTGTCCAGCTCCGAATCTGCCTCTGACCATCAGATCAAATGTGAGTAACTTGTCTTTTTCAAGGGTGCTTCCCATTTTGTTCATGCTTCGGACAAACAATCTGGTCCTCTCCATATTATCATATCTTCAGAACCAATGATCCGATATGAACAATTTTGGAATCCAATCACCTGCTGTCATTTATCCTCAGTTTCCCTTTGGGGTTCGTCCCGTAAAAGTATGCTAGTTGGATCAGTGATAGATTTATAGGTTTCGCTGTAAACCCAATCGGTTGCTTCCGATCACGTGAATTAATAATTCAAACCGCACTCAGAGGTAGGGCATTTCCTATTGATATAGAAGCTTTTGGACCAGAAAGAATAGTATCTCCAATCATGACCCCTCTGGGATGCAGAATATACATCTTATCACCATTCTTGTAGTGTACCTTGCAAATGTATGCACTTCTATTAGGGTCGTATTCTATGGTTACAATTTTTCCCGATATGTGTTCCTTATCCCGTCGAGAATCAATTTGACGATACAAACGCTTGTGACCTCCGCCCCTGTGTCTTACGGTAATAATTCCTCTTCCATTACGACCTTTCCCACAATGATGCTGTCCAGAGGTCAATTTCTTCTGCGGGTCAAACTGCACTCTTGCATCGAAATCTGATACGGATCTATTGCGTGTGTCCGGAGTTAAAATTCTATATGCACGGATGGCCATTTAGTTTCAATTTGAAAATCTTATTGTTCTGAAAAGAGTGGAATAGAATCACCGGTTTGAAGTGTAATAATCATACGTTTACAACGTATTGGATGTCCTATCATTGACCCTCTCTTTCTTCCTTTTTCAGGGAGGCGATAACTGTTCATAGCTATTACTTTAACATCGAAGAAATGCTCAATCCAATTTTTAATCTTTGTTTTGTTCGATTGCGAATCGACGTTAAAAGTATATTGATTCCTTTCTAATAGACGAATACTTTTCTCTGTAAGTACTGGATATTTCACCCCATCCATCAATTTTTTTCCCTCCCTTCGTTTTTTTCTATCTTTCTTTTCTTCTTTTTACCTTTTTTTCCCATAATGCCTGTAGCTATTATATCGAATCATATACAAATTTTATTATACAGATATATCATAGGCTAGTGAATGTTTGTTGTTATTCCTCATCCTTCTTCCCATTCCATAAATAATGGATATGGGCAGTTCCCCTGCATCCAGCAGGAATTGAACCCGCGAGTTCGCCAATTATGAGTTGGGCGCTTTAACCATTCAGCCATGGATGCTGGATAAAGATCATAAACATAGTCATTCTATAATATGAGTATAGACTCGGATCTTAAATTGGGTAGTTCGGGACCCAATCAAATTCTCTCATATTTGATTCATGTCAAGTATTATCAACAGACATTTGAGTAACATTTCATTAATTAGGATCATTACATGTTCGCTCCAGTTCTTGTTGTTCCTGAGGTTGGAACAGTCTCCCTTTATCTATGGGCTATGAGTTCCAGTATATAGGGTATATCCGCATTTATAAAAGCTTAAGATCTCGTGCTTATTTTCATCGATCGTTGGTTCAGTTCATGCGTAGCGAAAAGGAGCATCGGAATGGTCTTTAGTGAGATTGATTATACAAACAAATGCCCGAACCAAAATATGTAGTTACCATGGGAGCATGTTCTATTACAGAGAAATGTTTGGTACAGATTATTTCTTATAGTACCGTTCGCGGAGTAGATAAGTTAATTCCTGCGGATGTCCATTCGCCGAGTTGCCCACTTGAACCAGAGGCTATTATAGATGTGCTATAACGCATTTCGGTTCGGACGGACTGAATAGATTCCGACTAGTATCGGAGCCAAATTCTTATCCATTCCATTCTATTCTTCCATATTCCCGGATATGGGATAGGGATGGATTAACGAATCCAAATATTTTATTGACGCATCAGATCAGAAATGATGTATCACGCACACACGATGTACGAGAACCAAAAGGAGGATCCGATTGATATTATACTAGAGCTTATAATAGATTCTATTCCCACCGTAATATCTTACCCTCCAAGTTCTTGATCCTACTTTTTTAGAGTATTGGGATCCAATTTGAACGGACAGGGAAGGACAATATGAGCAAAGAAGAGGGAGAGAACAGAATAGATTTATTAATCTATCTATTTTGATCAGGGTGTATCCGTATTTACATATAGATACGTATGTCAATATCCATGCAATGTATCCATATCCATCTATCTCTTCTATCTAGATGGATATGGATACATTGTTGACATCTTGCCAGGAACCAGATTTGAACTGGTGGCACGAGGATTTTCAGTCCTCTGCTCTACCAACTGAGCTATCCCGGCTCTTTCCTGTGGATCATCCTGGTACAGGGTTTTAACTCGTGTCAACTAAAAATAAGGAAGAAATGGATTTTTCCCAGTTTTTAGAATGATCTTTATTCTTTTCGATCTGGAAATAACTAATACGATAAAAAATCGACTGCGATCGAATAATTTCCAAATGATCACATCTATGTGGATCATATATGACAAAATGAATTGATCCACTGATCAACTCAACTTGTCATAAGATGGAAAGATTAATGTTCCCATTTCTTCTCTTCATGAATAAATAAACATGAATAAATGAAATAGTGAGGTCAAAGAGAAGTGAGAATGGATTTGAACTAACGGAATTGGATAAAATAGATCAGTCGTTCGGGAATGAACCTGGGTGGGGATAGAGGGACTTGAACCCTCACGGTCTATAAAGCCAACGGATTTTCCTTCTACTGCAATTTGCATTGTTGTTTACATTGACACGTAGAATTGGACTCTATCTTTATCCTCGTCCAATCATTTATTCCAAAAACTGATTCAACTCCCTATCTAGAGTAGATAAGTTCATAATTTGATTACTTAATGTAAAATTATTACTTCAACTCGAATCTGGCATCTATTTTACGAATAAAATGCTTGGAACAATTCAAGTTCTGATCGCGAGTTTTGTTTGATGTTATATAACATTCCTACTTTCGAGGTGTAAATAGAACGTTCTATAAATAGAGTATTGGACCCCAAATGAGGTTCATTCGTTAGAATAGCTTCCATTGAGTCTCTGCACCTATCCCTTTCCTTAGGAGAAGGAGAGAAACCCTTTTCTCTATGAACCGGATTTGGCTCAGGATTACCCATTCAAAATATCCCAGGGTTCCCTGGATTTGGAAGCTATCACTTGGTAGGTTTCCATACCAAGGCTCAATTCGATCAAGTCCGTAGCGTCTACCAATTCCGCCATATCCCCTTCTCGGAGAACGAGATCATACCTTAATCTAATCCTATTATGTAATCTCCATCAGCGTTATTCATTGGATATTTGCTCAATATTGGGTGGAAGAAATATCCTCTCCTACTCCCCCTCTCTCGCCATCTCTATCTCTACCCCAATCGAATGTGACTGGGAATCATTATATTATTTCTGCATTTTCAATGCAATGTTATTATCCTCCTCTAGTCGATTTGGAATAGTGAGTCAAATTATCGATATCAATTGACCCTTCCTTACTTCCCTTTTCTGTCCTTTTAATCTACATTCAGGTGATGTTCCATTGTAATTGTAATCTGGATTGCGTCATTGAATCTGATTCGCGCTATAATTGTTAGGATTCCAAAAGAATCTACGGATCTCACGCCAATGAAATGAGGAGTTATATTCCATTGAGCCTGCTTAGCTCAGAGGTTAGAGCATCGCACTTGTAATGCGATGGTCATCGGTTCGATCCCGATAGCTGGCTCTTTTCCGTTCCTCTCATTTCCATAATCCACAAAGTTTAGGATCAAGATGGAATGGAGAATACTCTTCCGATCGTTCGTCGGGTCCGTCATGCCACGATCACTTACTCCCAACTAGGAACGGGATGAATTATTGGAGCTATTAGGATCTATAACAAATTTGAGAAAGATCTTCGTTCTTCATATAAAAGAATTCCAGTACTCGTACGGGTTATACTATTCTTTCTTCTTTCCAGCACTATTTGTTAATTGAATAAGGAGTTTCTATGTCCCGTTATCGGGGACCTCGTTTAAAAATAATACGTCGTCTGAAAACTTTACCAGGGCTCACTAGTAAAAGACCCAAATACAGAAATGATTCTATTAACCGGTCTTCTTCCAGGAAAATCTCTCAATATCGTATCCGGCTAGAAGAGAAACAGAAATTGCGTTTTCATTACGGACTAACGGAGCGACAATTACTTAAATATGTTCGTATAGCTAGAAGAGCTAAGGGATCAACGGGCCAGGTCCTATTGCAATTACTTGAAATGCGTTCGGATAATATTATTTTTCGATTGGGTATGGCTCCCACCATTCCCGGAGCTAGACAATTAGTTAATCATGGACATATCCGGGTCAATGACCATATGGTAGATATACCAAGTTACCCTTGCAAACCCCAAGATGTTATTACTATAAGAGATCAACAAAGATTGAGAGCTATAATTAGAAAGAATATAGATCTGTTCCAGAGAGATATATTGCCAAATCATTTGACTTTTAATTCGTTACAATATAAAGGATTCATCAATCAAATAATAGATAGTAAATGGATCAGTTTGAAGATTAATGAATTGCTGGTCGTAGAGTATTATTCCCGTCAAGCTTGAATCGAGAATGAAATGAAAAGGAGGGGTTGGGTTGCTGGACATTTGAAATTATGTTCTTCCCCCTTCTTTCGCCCCTCCCCGAAGGGGACATTTTATGATCCTTCCGTACGTTACCGTTACATTATAATCTTGTTATCCACGAGACTTTTATTGCTTCTTAAAATGGTCTTTACCTTTCCCATACCACGAACCAATGTTCGTTCTATTTTCTATATCACAAATAGAAGGAGATTGATCCCGGAATTAGGAGATCAGATCGTCTTATTGGGATTAAATAGATTGGAAAAACGATGGATTATAATCAAATAATAGGGCGAAAATACGGAAAGAGAGGGATTCGAACCCTCGGTAAGCAGAAGCCTACATAGCAGTTCCAATGCTACGCCTTGAACCGCTCGGCCATCTTTCCTATGAGATCCCTTAGTTCTAATTAATCAAATTAGTGAATAGCGAGTTACTTACGAATTCTTTTTGTTCAGGTACGATCAGTTCGAGCTTGTGGAAAGAAATAGATAATATAATGATTCAATCCTCCCCGGAAAGACGAAAAGACATTTTATAAAACTTTTTCCGATTTAAGGAAATCTTAAATAATCCTTGTGGATCTAAGGATCTTATTCGGATCGCCCAATCAATAATTTGATTGAGATTAACTGATCCATTCCATAGTATGATCATATATGGATCTGTAGTGATCGTCTTATCAATTCAATTGTATAAGAATGAATTCTTTGGCAATGATCCTGTGTCATGATGACCATATTTTTCATCGATATTGCTTTATCTATATCGATATGCGCACACAATTGTTGGGTAGGCATTGCATTCTCATTATGCAATGCTCGATCGTTTAACTCTTTCTTTGTTCGGATCATGATCGAACTGGACTTATCGAGTTCACCGAATCTAGTATTCTTTCAATACAAATCTATTTTCCATTATTATTCATCAATATTACTAATGAACAATTATTCAAAATATTCCCTATCTATTCCCATTTTAAAGAATCAATTGGAATATATAGAATGAGGACATATTTACGATTGTAAGGAAATACATTTTATGGTATTGTGCACCAGAAAAAATTTCGTTCATGGAATCATTTGCGTAAGGGAATGAAGGAAATTAGAAAACCTGTAATTGACTATGCCTAGATCTCAGAGAAATGACAATTTTATCGATAAGACCTTCACAATTGTAGCGGATATCTTATTGCGAATAATCCCGATGGCTCCGGGGGAGAAAGAAGCATTTACCTATTACAGAGATGGTGTGATTTGATATTTTTTCCGTTATTCCCTTTTTGGGAAAGAAAAGGTATTCGGGAATCAAAATTGGATCAAAGAAAACTTACGCTCAGTGAAGGTGAGTTCTGGAGATAGAACAATTCCTTCTGTCGTGTATCCCCGATCAATGCAACCTTAGATGCTTTCATCTTCTGAGGATTTAAGTACCGAGCGAAAGGTTACACCTATGCAATAGGCCTTGCTTGTATAATGGAACCTATCTGATAGGTGCGCATGAGGGGAGAGAGCACTACGTATGGAAATCGACAACACAAAAGCTTCGTTATAGCTCATATGCATTACCCTTTTCCGAGGGGTAGTGAGAATGGTTGGGACAACAAACATCCATCTCGTTTGTACTTCGGATACCCCTATCATTGAACCATCGGAGATTGTTGAAGTGACTAATCCCCGGAGAATACAGGGCGTTAAGAACAAAGAAACTGTTAGAGGTTCCATTCCTAGTACTAAGATCCTTGGTTTTTGGAAAAGAATCTTTGCAAGAAGGATGGCTAGAGATTCATTGGAAATACACTAGCCCCTGTTAATTCATAATATTGGGTCAGAATCTTTTTTTTTTTTTTAATTTCACGGATTACTCCCCGTATTACGTACTGTAAAGAAAGGAGGAGCCGTATGAGGTGGGAATCTCATGTACGGTTTTGAAGCGGAGATCATTTCAATGGAATGAACGACCGTAACGGATGTCAGCTCAATCGGAAGGGGAATATGCGGAAGCTTTACAAAATTATTATGAAGCTATGCGACCGGAAACTGACCCTTATGATCGAAGTTATATACTATATAATATAGGTCTTGTCCATACAAGTAATGGGGAACATACGAAGGCTTTGGAATATTATTTCCAGGCATTAGAACGGAACCCATCCTTACCACAAGCTCTTAATAATACGGCCTTGATCTGTCATTACGTGCGGCTATCTGTACCATAGAATAACTTAGTTAATAACTACTACGGGTAAGGACAAAAGAAAAGGCTTTCTACATATGCACCGTCCCAAGTAACGGTTTTTATCAGCTGTAGCAAAAAGAACATCTCTCATAGGAGCCCGAATATGAATAGATAGATAAAGCCTACGTATTCCATGGATAAAAAATTGAATTGATGATGGAAGCACCATAAAGATCAATTATTGAAAGAAGGTTCGGGCTGATACGATCAAATCTGCTCATTGACAAGAATCAGGAATCAACTTATGTAATAGAGTCGATCTACTAAGCTATTGAGCAGCGGTGTAGCATCAGATCCTAAAGATGTGAAGTACTCCGGACGGAAAGTACTCTTCAAAAATTCTATACGGAACTGAGATAGTTATCTTGCAAAAAGACTTTGATTTGGATGATCAATCTGAAGTATATCTCTTCCTATACTTCATCTTTTTGAGGGTAGGAGAAAAGATAGAACCTGATCATTTAATTGATTGGAAGTGAAATCAGAAACTTATGTCATTGACTTTTTCTGGTCCTTTGGTTAATCTTAAATCCCAATGAATAATTTCAAATTCAATAATATTTTGGAAATTAGGGTAGAGGACTAAAGAATAGTTGATTGAGCCGTATGAGGTAGGAAACTCTCAAGTACGGTTCTAAGGGAAGAAAACTTTTCCAAGTTGACCTATCCCGACCGAGGAGAACAGGCCATTCGACAAGGAGATCCTGAAACTGCGGAGGCTTGGTTCGATCAAGCTGCTGAGTATTGGGAACAAGCTATAGCACTTGCTCCAGGCAATTACATCGAAGCACAAAATTGGTTAAAGATTACAGGACGTTTTGGAGAATGATAATTTCTATTAAAAGGAAATCGTTTTCATTATTGAATATATTATTTTCTCGGAATCAATGGAATTGTTCCAGAATATTACCCAAAATGAGATTCTATTCTGTCGACATCTCATAGGAATATATTGACAATATCAAAAAAAAATACCTTATTCTGTTTCTGAATTGTTAATGGATCTTCTTAATAGGGGTAAAATCCATTCGTAGATGTCTTTCATTAATGATCCGTTATAAAGATTTATAACGGATGGATGGTTTTTGATATGGGACGAGGAGTAAAAATAGATGGATAAAAATATATATATCCGTATATATATTTTTATCCATCTAGAAACAATGTAATAATAACCGATAAATATTTTTTGAAATTACACGGAAAAAAGCTGTTTCCGGGTCTTAACAGCCCACGGTCCATTGGGCACCTCGGAAATATGTCATAATAAATATGAACACCTGCCTCAGATCGACTCCCGTATCATAATCGCTCCAGTCATAAACTAGAAAATAAGGGGAGAACCGAGTTAAGATATCTCTCTCGGAAGTTCACTAATTCCTATTGGCAGGTTTCTTCTTATTAATGTCCCATCCGGAAAGGAGGAGAATTCAATGATCATTCGTTCACCGGAACCAGAAGTAAAGATCTTAGTGGAGAGGGATCCTGTAAAAACCTCTTTTGAAAAATGGGCCAAACCTGGGCATTTCTCAAAGACGCTAAGTAAGGGCCCTGATACTACCACTTGGATCTGGAACTTACATGCTGATGCTCACGATTTTGATAGTCATACCAATGATTTGGAAGAGATTTCTCGCAAAGTATTTAGCGCTCATTTTGGTCAACTAGCCATCATCTTTATTTGGCTAAGTGGGATGTACTATCATGGCGCTCGTTTCTCCAATTATGAAGCATGGTTGGGTGATCCCACTCACATCAAACCCAGTGCCCAAGTAGTTTGGCCCATAGTAGGTCAAGAAATATTGAATGGGGATGTAGGTGGAGGTTTTCGAGGGATACAAATAACTTCTGGGTTCTTCCAGCTTTGGCGAGCATCTGGAATAACCAGTGAATTACAACTTTACTGCACTGCAATTGGTGCATTGATCTGTGCAGCGTTAATGCTTTTTGCTGGTTGGTTCCATTATCACAAAGCTGCCCCAAAATTGATTTGGTTCCAAGATGTAGAATCCATGTTGAACCATCATTTAGCAGGGTTACTAGGACTTGGGTCTCTAGGTTGGGCTGGACACCAAGTCCACGTTTCTTTACCCATTAACCAACTTCTAGACGCTGGAGTGGATCCTAAAGAGATACCACTTCCTCATGAATTTATTTTGAATCGCGATCTTATGGCTCAACTTTATCCCAGTTTTGATGAGGGATTGACCCCATTTTTCACCCTTAATTGGTCAGAATATTCAGACTTTTTGACTTTTCGTGGAGGATTAAATCCAGTAACGGGGGGTCTGTGGCTGACCGATACTGCGCATCATCATTTGGCTATTGCAATTCTTTTCCTGATAGCCGGTCATATGTATAGGACCAATTGGATCATTGGACATAGCATCAAGGACATTTTAGAAGCTCATAAAGGTCCATTTACGGGGGAAGGCCATAAAGGCCTTTACGAGATCTTAACTACCTCATGGCATGCTCAATTAGCTATTAACCTAGCTCTTTTAGGATCTTTAACTATTGTCGTAGCTCACCACATGTATGCGATGCCCCCCTATCCATACTTAGCTATTGACTATGGTACCCAACTCTCTCTGTTCACACATCATATGTGGATTGGTGGATTTATCATAGTTGGCGCTGCTGCACATGCAGCGATTTTTATGGTAAGAGACTATGACCCAACTACTCAATACAACAATTTATTAGATCGCGTTCTTAGACATCGTGATGCAATTATATCACACCTCAACTGGGTATGTATATTCTTAGGCTTCCATAGTTTTGGTCTGTATATTCATAATGATACTATGAGCGCTCCAGGACGTCCTCAAGATATGTTCTCAGATACTGCTATACAATTACAACCTATCTTTGCTCAATGGATACAAAACACCCATGCTTCAGCACCCGGTTCAACAGCTCCTGGTGCAACAGCGAGTACCAGCTTAACCTGGGGAGGTGGTGATTTGGTGACAGTAGGTTCCAAGGTGGCTTTGTTACCAATTCCATTGGGAACCGCAGATTTTTTGGTACATCACATTCATGCATTTACTATCCATGTGACTGTTTTAATCCTACTTAAAGGTGTTCTATTCGCCCGCAGCTCCCGTTTAATACCCGATAAAGCGAATCTTGGTTTTCGCTTTCCTTGCGATGGACCTGGGAGAGGAGGAACATGTCAAGTATCTGCCTGGGATCATGTTTTCCTTGGTTTATTTTGGATGTACAATGCAATTTCGGTAGTAATATTCCATTTCAGCTGGAAAATGCAGTCCGATGTTTGGGGTAGTATAAGTGATCAGGGAGTGGTAACTCATATCACGGGAGGAAACTTTGCACAGAGTTCCATTACGATTAACGGGTGGCTTCGTGACTTTCTCTGGGCACAAGCCTCTCAAGTGATTCAATCTTATGGTTCTTCATTATCTGCATATGGTCTTTTATTTTTAGGTGCTCATTTTGTTTGGGCCTTTAGTTTAATGTTCTTATTCAGCGGCCGTGGGTACTGGCAAGAACTGATTGAATCTATCGTTTGGGCCCATAACAAATTGAAGGTTGCTCCTGCTATCCAGCCCAGAGCCTTGAGCATTGTACAGGGACGTGCTGTAGGAGTAGCTCATTACCTTCTGGGTGGAATCGTCACAACATGGGCGTTCTTCCTGGCAAGAATTATTGCAGTAGGATAATGGTTAGGAGGATTTGAAAAGCATTATGGCATCAAGATTTCCAAAGTTCAGCCAAGGCTTGGCCCAGGACCCAACTACTCGTCGTATTTGGTTCGGTATTGCAACCGCACATGACTTCGAGAGTCATGATGATATTACCGAAGAACGCCTTTATCATAAAATTTTTGCTTCCCACTTTGGTCAGTTGGCAATAATATTTCTGTGGACCTCTGGTAATTTGTTCCATGTGGCTTGGCAAGGCAATTTTGAAGCATGGGTACGCGATCCCTTACATGTAAGACCCATTGCTCATGCAATTTGGGATCCTCATTTTGGTCAACCAGCTATAGAAGCCTTTACCCGAGGAGGTGCTCCCGGTCCAGTCAATATTGCTTATTCCGGTGTTTATCAGTGGTGGTATACAATCGGCTTACGCACTAACGAAGATCTTTATGCCGGAGCTCTTTTCTTGCTATTTGTTTCTGCCATCTTTTTAATAGCGGGTAGGTTACATTTACAACCTAAATGGAGACCAAGTGTTTCATGGTTCAAAAATGCCGAATCCCGTCTAAATCATCATTTGTCAGGACTCTTCGGAGTAAGTTCTCTAGCTTGGACAGGGCATTTAGTTCATGTTGCTATTCCTGAATCAAGGGGAGAGCACGTCAGATGGAATAATTTTTTGGATGTATTACCACATCCCCAAGGTTTAGAACCGCTTTTCACGGGTCAGTGGAATCTTTATGCTCAAAATCCTGATTCCAGTAGTCACTTATTCGGTACCTCTAAAGGGGCGGGAACTGCTATTCTAACTCTTCTCGGAGGATTCCATCCACAAACTCAAAGTTTATGGCTGACTGATATGGCTCATCATCATTTAGCTATTGCATTTGTTTTTTCAATTGCTGGTCATATGTATAGAACCAACTTTGGCATTGGTCACAGTATAGAAGATATTTTGGAGGCACATGTTCCTCCAGGAGGCCGCTTAGGACGCGGACATAAGGGTCTTTATAACACAATCAATAATTCTCTTCATTTTCAATTGGGTCTTGCTTTAGCTTCTTTGGGGGTTATAACTTCCTTGGTAGCTCAACACATGTATTCTTTACCCGCTTATGCATTCATAGCACAAGACTTCACCACCCAAGCTGCATTATATACTCATCATCAATATATTGCCGGGTTCATTATGACAGGGGCCTTTGCTCATGGAGCTATATTCCTCATTAGGGATTATAATCCGGAACAAAATAAGGATAATGTATTGGCGAGAATGTTGGAGCAGAAGGAAGCTATAATATCTCATCTTAGTTGGGTTAGTTTATTACTAGGTTTCCATACCTTGGGACTTTATGTTCATAATGATGTTATGCTTGCTTTCGGTACTCCAGAAAAACAAATATTGATCGAGCCCATATTTGCTCAGTGGATACAATCTGCTCATGGTAAGACCTTATATGGTTTCGATGTACTCCTGTCTTCGACAAGTGGTCCAGCATTCGAGGCAGGTAAGAGCATATGGTTACCTGGTTGGTTAAATGCTATTAATGATAATAATAATTCATTGTTCTTAACAATCGGTCCTGGAGATTTTTTGGTTCATCATGCTATTGCTCTAGGTTTGCATACAACTACATTGATCCTAGTTAAAGGTGCTTTGGATGCACGTGGTTCCAAGCTAATGCCAGATAAGAAAGATTTTGGTTATAGTTTTCCTTGCGATGGTCCGGGACGGGGTGGTACTTGCGATATCTCGGCCTGGGATGCTTTTTATTTGGCAGTTTTCTGGATGTTGAATACTATTGGATGGGTTACTTTCTATTGGCATTGGAAGCATATAACGTTATGGCAGGGTAATGTAGCGCAATTTAATGAGTCTTCCACTTATTTAATGGGATGGTTAAGAGATTATCTATGGTTAAATTCTTCACAACTTATTAATGGATACAATCCTTTCGGTATGAACAGTTTATCTGTTTGGGCATGGATGTTCTTATTCGGGCATCTTGTTTGGGCTACTGGATTTATGTTTCTGATTTCCTGGCGTGGATATTGGCAGGAATTGATCGAAACTCTTGCATGGGCCCATGAACGCACACCTTTTGCTAATTTAGTTCGATGGAGAGACAAGCCGGTAGCTCTTTCCATTGTTCAAGCACGATTAGTTGGATTAGCTCACTTTTCCGTAGGTTATATATTCACTTATGCAGCTTTTTTAATTGCCTCTACATCAGGTAAATTTGGTTAATTCTTCTTCATCAATTTAATAAGTGAATGGGATATTTTTGTATAAATGACAATACCGCACAGAGAAAAAGTAATCAACGTAATATTTATCCATCTCAAATCTGATCTATATTTTGATTCCTGGTAGGTAATAGTACCGACTGAACTATTATGGCGAGAAAGAGTCTCATTCAGAGAGAAAAGAAAAGACAAGCACTGGAACGAAAATATCATTTGATTCGTAAATCTTTGGAGGATGAAAGCAAAGTTTCATCATTGGATGACAAATGGGAAATTCATAGAAAATTGCAATCTTCACCACGTAATAGTGCACCTACACGTCTCCATCGACGTTGTTCTTCGACTGGAAGACCTAGAGCCAACTATCGAGACTTTGGATTGTCCGGACACGTACTCCGTGAGATGGCCCACGCATGTTTATTGCCCGGGATAAAAAAATCGAGTTGGTAGGAAAAAGAAAAAAGTGATTGAAGTTTATTGTTATAATGGAAAACTACCCCTACCCCTGGGATAGGGGTAGTATATTCCATGATTGTTTGATGTACCCATCTATTCTGCTTATGATATAAATCAATGGTGCGGAGTAGAGTAGTCTGGTAGCTCGCAAGGCTCATAACCTTGAGGTCACGGGTTCAAATCCTGTCTCCGCCAGACCAGAACATAAGAAGTATTTTGGTCCGGAAAGAATGACTCCCTCACTTTATAAAGGATTACTCTTTCATTATCACTTTTTTACTTTAATGAAAAGTGAGGAAAAGATACGATCAATACATGAACTATTCATTTTCATATTCCATGTAACGGGCGGGTAGCGGGGATCGAACCCGCATCTTCTCCTTGGCAAGGAGAAATTTTACCATTCAACCATACCCGCATTTTATTCGTTATGAATATATATATATTCATAAAATTGAAACATCATTTTGAAAATACATATATGTTCAATCCCATTCGTAAGTAGATACCATTTATTAATGGTCCAATTATTAATTCATTTACGAAAAACCCCTCCCTTGAGCACCTTCATTGGGTTCCTTGGACCTTAAGGGAAAAGGAAGGTCCTTAAGAATAACTATAAAAAAGCCCTTCGGGAGGGGGGGGGGTTTGAACCTAAAACATCTAGAACAGATCTGAGATATGAAAGAATTAAGGATACCTACAAAAAGGACTGATCCGATCCATAATGATACACCCGAAAATACAACATTTTTGCTACTTGACCAACCATCAGGAGAGGCAAGTGCAACAGGTACACCAATCACTGGTAAAAATGAAATAGCAATTAATGCAAACACAGCTGATTGGAAAGCAATAGTCATGGTTGTGATCTTACAAGCTCCCAACAGATTGAATAGACTATACCATCCGATCCCCAATTTTAAATTCTGATCAAATGCACTACGAAAAGGATTTTACCAGAAATTGATCGAGCTTTTCAAACTTTTTTTCCATTCCAGATGATAATGAGAAATCATCATATGTCACAGGTATGGTTGGTCTCGTCCCTTATGCTTATAGTTAGGTATTATCTGAAGGGGTAGAATAGAAGTTGTCTCCGGGAGAGATGGCCGAGTGGTTGATGGCTCCGGTCTTGAAAACCGGTATAGTAAAAAAACTATCGAGGGTTCGAATCCCTCTCTCTCCTGTTTTTTTTTCAACAATCACATTAATTATATTAGTCCGGTCCAGTAAAAAAAAAAAAAAAAGAGAATAGCTCGGCTGGATATAGCCGAGCTAGAAGGATCCAGTTGGAAAGAGAGTATTTGAAAATACTCCTATCCCTCCGATATGGGAGATGGATGTAATGAAATTGAATTTATTTCTCTTCCATCTGGTTCTATTTCTTGTTTCAGTTAAGAGGAGTCATGGAAAGGACAGGTTCGAAATCACGATCAATTCCTTTTTCAAATCCTGCTGCAGCTGCACGAGCCCTTCCCGCATGCCACAAATGACCTATGAACAAGAAAAATCCTAAAACGAAATGGGAGGTGGATAACCAACTTCGGGGAGAGACATAATTCACCGCATTGATTTCGGTAGCTACACCACCCACAGAATTTGAAGAACCTAAAGGAGCATGAGTCATATATTCTGCCGAACGTCGTTCCTGCCAAGGCTGTATGTCCTTTCTCAACTTGCTCAGGTCCAAACCATTAGGGCCCCTTAGGGGTTCCAACCAGGGAGCACGGAGATCCCAAAAACGCATCGTTTCCCCTCCAAAGATAATTTCTCCAGTCGGAGAACGCATAAGGTATTTACCTAAACCAGTAGGTCCTTGGGCAGACCCCACACTAGCTCCAAGACGTTGGTCTCTAACTAGAAAAGTAAACGCTTGAGCTTGAGAGGCTTCTGGGCCGGTGGGCCCATAGAATTCACTAGGATAAGCTGTGTTGTTGAACCAAACGAAACAACAAGCAATAAAACCAAAGACAGATAGAGCCGCTAAACTATAGGACAAATAAGCTTCTCCGGACCATACGAATGCACGGCGAGCCCATGCAAAAGGTTTGGTTAAGATATGCCAGATACCACCGAAGATACAAATGGAACCTAACCATACATGTCCTCCAATTATATCTTCTAGATTGTCCACGCTAACGATCCATCCCTCTCCTCCGAAAGGAGATTTCAGTAAATAACCAAATATAGCACTTGGGTTAAGAGTCGGGTTCGTAATTTTTCTTACATCTCCACCGCCGGGAGCCCAGGTATCGTATACACCTCCGAAATACAAAGCCTTGAGCACTAGAAGAAAAGCACCAGCACCTAGCAAGATTAGGTGAATACCCAAAATTGTGGTCATTTTGTTTCTATCTTTCCATACATAGCCAAAGAATGGAAAAGATTCTTCTAAAGTTTCGGGTCCTATAAGTGCATGATAAATACCACCAAAACCTAAAACCGCAGAAGATATTAAGTGAAGTACCCCAGATACAAAATATGGAAAAGTGTCCACGATTTCCCCACCAGGACCGACTCCCCATCCTAGAGTAGCTAGATGGGGAAGTAAAATCAATCCTTGTTCATACATAGGCTTTTCCGG